TATAAAAATAAGATATATAAATTATACTTATTGTTTTTGTGCGCAAGCTATAAAAAAATCAATAAGCAATATAAGTATGTAAAGGAATTATTATGCAATTCTAGCTATGTATTAAGGAGAGCAAATTTGATATAAAAAGGAATATTTTATATTCCTAGTTAATAAGCTCTAGAATAAATTTAATAATAAACGAAGTGAAGTGAAATATCTCAGTAACTTCAGGAAAAGAAATCAAAAGAGATTCTATGAATAGCGTGAGCAAAAGTAGATAAGTCTATTAAGTAAAATGGTATATAAACTGTTTGAATGGGGAACCTTCCTCAAAGACTAAATATGATACATAAGCGATAGATGATGGGCCGTGAGGTAATTAGAAGTTAGTAGTAATTTTATAAGCAGTTCGAATAGACTTAATTTAAGCTAAAGAACGTACCTTTTGCATAATGGGTCACCAAGTTAACATTAGATGCGAGATAATATCGTAGTTAAACCAAACATTAAAAAAATGATAAGTGTCTAAAGTTAGACCCGAAGCCTAGTGATTTTACTATGGTCAGGATTATAAAAGTCCGAACGGGTGATTGTAGCAAAAATCTCCGAAGAACCGTGGTAGGTATAGTGAAAGACAATACTGACTAGGATAGCTGGTAAAGAATAAGAATGTAAGCAATTTTTAATAGCCAGTCTGTAGAAGTGAACCTTCTGCAATAAATCATCAAATTGACGGGAAAGCCCTAAAGCAATCTAAACCAAGCAAATATAGTAATATAATTGTGGCACAGGTAATGACTCGTGGTATGGTAAAATATAGATTGATATACGAAAGTTAAATGGGTAATCCGCAGCCAAGCACCGACTGCTTAAATATAGTAAAGGTGTGCAGTTCATCGACTAAATGTTGGTTGGCGTAAGCTTAAGATATAGTCAGACCTTACTTGAAAAAGTACAGAATAATAATATTAATTATAAATATAGACTTAGTAGGCGTGCCTCTGAAAAAACAAAATTGAAAAGTGAATTTAAAAAATAAGAATGTAAATATGGAAATTTTATATAAGAATTGTGATTTGGAAAAATTACAATTATTAGCTGATAATAAAAATAAATCAGGTATTTATTGTTGAATAAATAATATAAATAATAAAATATATATAGGTAGTTCTATTAATCTTACAAATAGATTTTATAAATATTATAGTGTTAATTTATTAATGACACGTAAAACATTTATACATAATGCTTTATTAAAATATGGATATAGTAATTTTTCATTAGTTATATTAGAATATATAACTAATAAGAAGGAACTTATTAATAAAGAACAATATTATATAGATTTATTAAGAGGCACGCCTGCTGAATATAATATATTAAATAAAGCAGGTTCTTCTTTAGGATTTAAACATAATAAAGAAACTTTAGATTTTTTTTTAAATACACGTAAATTAAGTAAAGAAGCAAAAGAAAATTTATCTTTAGCTAGTACAGGAAGAATTTTATCAGAAGAAACTAGATTAAAAATATCTAGTAATGCTTCGCAGAAAAGGTATAAAACTTACTGAAGAAACTAAAGCAAAATTATCTAAATCAGCTAATGATCTTAGAGGTGTAAAAATAAAAGTAGTTAATCTTTTAACTAGTGAAGAACTATCTTTTGATAGTTTAACAGAAGCAGGTTTACATTTAAATGTAAGTAGAACTGCAATCGCTAAGGCTTTAAAAAACAATAGTAAAATACATAAAAATTACATTGTTATTAAAGCTCAATAATATTATTATTTGTTAAATGGATAATTAATAGTTATAGGTATATTAATTATTTAGGGAGAAGGACTTCAGCTTTACCTTCCACTTAAAGTGGAGGGTAGAAGAAGTAGATTCGTTTCTGCGAAACCTATAACAGTAGGCAATTTAAGTAAATATCTTAGCAGGTACAGAATTTAATCTCAGGCAATTTATTGCACAAATTGGGGAATCGTGAAGATTTTATCAGTGAGTATGTAGACTCGGAATGGTAAAGATATATCTTGAATGATCAGACATAGAATGATAAGGTTGTATACACATACACACATAAACAGCCTTTGTAAAAGTGAACCTTTTGCAATAAACTGTCAAATTGACGGGGAACTCCTAAAGCAATCTAAACCAAGCAAATATAGTAATATAATTGTGGCACAGGTAATGACTCGTGGTATGGTAAAATATAGATTGATATACGAAAGTTAAATGGGTAATCCGCAGCCAAGCACCGACTGCTTAAGATAAGTAAAGGTGTGCAGTTCATCGACTAAATGGTAGTTGGCGCAAGCTTAAGATATAGTCAGGCCTCATTCGAAAGAATGCAATGGTATTAAATTATTTAGTTTTTCTCAAGATATATATATATAAAATAAAAGTTATTAATGAATAAACTATTAAAAAGTTTAGGTTTAGAACCTAAAAAATTTTATCCAGATGCACAAGCACTTAAAAGTGAAATTTTAAATGATAATAGAAATCTATCAGGGATATATAAATGAACAAATATTGAAACTGGAGATTCTTATGTTGGAAGTGGAATAGATTTAGCTAAAAGAATACGTAGTTATTATCAAACTTCAGAGTTAAATAGACATCCTAGACATATCAATAGAGCATTACTTAAACATGGACATGATAAGTTTAAGCTAGAAATATTAGAATATTGTGATAAAGACAAATTAATGGAAAGAGAACAATTCTATCTAGATGAAATAAATCCTAGCTATAATATATTAAAAAAAGCTTATTCTATGGAAGGATTTAAACATAGTGCAGAAACTATTGAACAATTAAAGGATAGAGAATTTACTCAAGAACATAAAGATAATTTAGCTAAAGCCCGTGAAGGTAGAGAATTTTCAGAAGAAACATTAAAGAAACTATCTGAAAGTCTATCTAAACATCACAAGGAACATCCTTTAACACCTGAAGCTTTTGAAAATATCAAAAGAAAAACTACAGAACGTGAAGGAGTTCCAGTTGCCTTAATAAATAAGGATACAGGTGAAGAAACTCAGTTTGAAACTCAAACTGATGCGGCTAATTTCTTAGGTATAACTAGACAAGCTATCAAGAAAGCATTAGATAGAGATAGTATACTATCTAAATTGTATAAAGTTAAACGTTCAGATCAAAATAATAATAACACATTATCTTCTATAGATAATAATTCATCATCTGGTGATAGTAATTCATCATCTGGTGATGACGGAGAAGACTAAATTAATTTAATTTTATGTAAAATATGTTTTACATAAGATAAATATCTATAAAATCATTATAAGATATTTATGTCTAAATGGATAAAGTGAATTATTCAGGGATAGTATTTAAAAATACTCCGTGTATGTCAAAAGGGAAACAGCCCAGAACAAGAGTTAAGGTTCCTAAATTATTTGTTGAGTGAAATTAAGAAAGTTTTTATTAAAGTCGACAAGGAGATAGGCTTAGAAGCAGCCATAATTTTATGACCTCGTAACAGAGCGCTTGTTAAGTTATAAAAGCATCGAAAATATAACGGATCTAAACAATATACCGAAACCTTGTCCATAAATTAATGTAGTTTACTTTTCAAAAACGACAAATTTATGGGGTAGCAGAACGTTGAATTAAACTAAATAACAAGTTTATAAATTTGTTATGTTAATTCAAGTGAGAATGGTGACATGAGTAACGAAAAGAATAGTAGATGATATTATAAAACTACATTAAATATTTGATCTTATTTAATGTTTAAAGATCTACTATCCGCCTAAAGCTTATGGTTAGAATTAAGTAACGGCCTCTAAGCTTTTTTATCTAAAGATTGAAGCGATGAGAAAATCTTTTATTATAAGACGACATTTATCTAGTGAAAAATGTACAGGAAATATTATAATATAGTAACCGTACCTAGAAACCGACTATGGTAAGCTAGTAGAGTATACGAAGGCGTAATTGAGATAACAATCATAAAGGAACTCGGCAAATTGACTATCGTAACTTCGGGATAAGTAGGGCTCATTATTCTTGATTAATATCAGGTAAAGAGGAAGAAACATAAAATAATGTTGTACGACTGTTTAATTAAAACACAGCACTTTGCTTAAAGATTAAAAATCTATGTATAAAGTGTGATATCTGCCCGGTGCCGGCTGGCTAACAGAGATAATTGAATACATTACTATTTGATGTCAACGGAAGCCCCGGTTAAAGGCGGCCTTAACGTGAGGGTCAAACAAGGGTCCTGTTTAAATTCGGCTAATTGCTGGAACGGGTCAAATAATTGGTAATAGTGCCTTAATACCTACAAGTCACAGATGATTACATACAGACCCTAATCAGCAGGAAAGATTAAATAAATTAGTTCAGGATGAGAACTACAAATTTTGATTAGGTGGATTCATTTTGTTTTTTTATTCTTAAGAATAAAAAAACTTAGGGGAAGGATCATTAGTTGTATCTTTAGTTAAAAATAATAAAGTTACACATGGTCTAGTTTTACAACCTGAATTTAATGTTGTTCAACATGAAAGTGGTTTAGATATACTTAATTCTTTTAAAGTTCTTTTTGAGGATAAATGTGCATAAAAAGTCAGGATCTGAAGATGTATGAGTTTATTCCTTAAAAGGAACTCATAATCTGAAAACTCTAGTATTACCGTATTTTGAAAAATATGTAATAACATATTCTAGTAAATATAAAGGAGAAGTATTTGAAAAGTTCTCACTTATTATAAATAAATTATCTGATAATAAAAATAAAACTTTTAGTAAAGAAGAACTTATTTATTTAATAGAATTAGTTTACTCATATAATCCAGAAACAAAAGGTAAATCAAGAAAAAGAACATTAGAGGAAACTTTAAATATAATTAACCATAATAACCCTTAATTAAAGTTTGGAGTATATTATATATTATGAAGTAAGTAAGGTACTTACAAACAGGAAACCCTAACTTTATAAGTTAAATAAAATATAGATATATAATATGCTTAAGTATTTAAAATCTTCAGAGGCCATACGCCGAACGATTTACCTGTATTTAATACAAGCTTCTATATAAATATGGAAATTATTCTACATCCTTCTTATATAAGATCTAGCTAATTTTGTTAGAATAGGATAATACTTACTCATAGTAGTTGTAAATTGATGATATGGTCCGATCGATTATAAAGAAAAGAAATTTTCACATCGGTAGCCTAAGGTAGCGAAATGCCTTGGCCGTTAAATGCGGTCTTGCATGAATGGTGTAACGATACAACAGCTGTCTCTATGATTGACTCAGTGAAATTGGAATAGCTGTGCAGATACAGCTTACCTCTAGTTAGACGAGAAGACCCTATGCAGCTTTACTGTCACTAATTATAGATTTTGATGAAAAATTTTCAGACTAAAAGGTTGTTGATTAAATATTCATGAGAAACCTTTATTTTTATTCTTCATTTGAATGAATTGATATACCTTTAGTATATCATCCTAGTTCAACTTAGTTCTTAGTTTACTAAGAAATAGGTACCCTTGGAAAGGAACTATGACTAGGGGACAGTTTATGTGGGGCACAGACCCTGTAAAGAGTAAACAGGTGTGTCTAATAATTATTTTTATTTTGTTTGCTATTTTTATATAAATCATATTCACTTTGATATAATTGTATTGTGTACGGCTTTAATAAAGCTTGTTATACAATTATATTTATATTGAAAATTTAGGTAAGATTTTGACTATACTGAAATTAGAGATAATTTAAAATTTTATGTAATTAGCGCTAGCGTTACTAAAATTTTATAGTTACTAGGGCTGACTAGCTTACGCTAGCACATAGTAATTATGTTTTTAATATCTAAAAAGCTCAACGGCTTAATCTTGCCTTACTGTTTGATTATCGACAAATCTTACAGTTGCGTAAGCAGGGCATAGGATCACAAGATGCAATAAGGAAAGATCTTGGATTATTGGAAAAGCTACGCTAGGGATGTTTGTCCTTTAATCTTTTGTAGCTGCGCATTGCTGCTAAACTAGCAAGCAAGCAAGCAAGCTACTAAAAGAATTATTATAAATTGGGTAAATTTCAAGAATTACTATTATAATTGTAAACTTGAAGCGAAATTTATCTTAGCATAATGTAAGATAAAAACGTTCAACGACTATATGGTGAGTGTTATGCATAAAACACAATAATCCTTTATTACTACCCAACATTTTATTGTTATATATTGAATTAATATAAAAAAAAATTAAAACATAAGCTCATGAAAAAAAATATAATATTAAGGCGCAAGCTACATATGATATTATCTAAAGTACCTCAAAAAATTACTTTAAATAATAAAATCGCTGATATAAGAAAAACAAAGTATTTACCTTCTTTTTCTAAAGAATGAAAAGATACTATTTATTCTTATAATCAAAATACTATAAAAAATATACCTAGTCATCATCTTAATATACATAAGATAATACAAAGTTATTTTAATTTATTTTTTTCTACTTCTGTGCTGCAACGTGGAACTAAGAAAAATAATGAAAATAAAAGATTTATATATCCCGCTAAATATATTAATATGAAAAGAAGACGTAATCTTTTAAGAAAGATTTATATTAGTAATCCAGATATTAAATATACTAATAATAAAGCAATTATTACTTTATTTACATTAAATAGAGAAAGAAATTATTTATTAAAAAAATATATAAAAACTAATAAAAAAATACAAAGTTATTTAATGCAACGTTATTTATTTTTATATAAAAATAATATAATGAATTTATATAATGTTTTATTAAGTATGTCTAATGCTTCGCATAAAAGTTTGTGCGCGGCTGCTTCGCAGCACAAAAATAAATTTATACAATATAAATTAAAATCTTTAAGTAAATTTTTATTATTAAAAAATTTATACTTAAAAAAAGTATTAAGTAGAATAATTAAAACTTTTATTAAAAGACATTTAATATTCTTAAGAAAATATGAGTTATTATATTCATTAAATCAACTAAAATTTAATAAATTAACTTTATTAAATAAATTAAGTTTATTATTGAATAAAGTTTTAGGTAAAAAAATAGAATATAATATAATAAATTTAAAATCTATTACATTTAATAGTGATTTATTTACTCAAGCATTAACTTTAAAATTTCAAAAAAGAAAATCATTTAACTATAGAAAAAATATACTTAGTATATTAGGTAGAGTGAATTTTCCTAAAGAAGGAGTGCGCAAGTTTGCTGGCTGCTTTGCAGCAGCACAAAGTTATATATTAAATAAATATAAAGATGGAAAAATTTTATCTTACCTTTCATTTAATAACCCTAAAAATTTAGATGGATTTATTAATAAAATTCATAGTATGGATACTAATAAGAATATTCATAAAACAATATTTAACTCCATTCAATATAAAAATATTGAAGGTATAAGAATAGAAACTAATGGTAGATTAACTAAACGTTATAGAGCAGATAGAGCTATTAATTATAAAAAATGAAAAGGTGGATTACAAAAAACATCTTTACATTCTACTTTATTTAGAGGAAATGTAAATCCTAATATATCATATTCTGTAGCTAATAACACACGTCGTGTAGGTTCATTTGCTATAAAAGGTTGAATATCAGGAAGAGCTTAATGCTTATATAGCACAACAGCTCATCAATATATACATATAAAATGAAGACATAGTCTGAACCATTTTGAAAGAATTGGAAATTAATAGTAGTTTTATATAACTTCTATATAAATATAGCTAGCTTATATAGAAGCTACACATATGATAACAAATAGAACAGGCTAATTTGCGCAAGAGTGTACAAAATGAGTGCGCGGTTTGGCACCTCGATGTCGGCTTAACTTATCCTCATGGATGCAGAAACTATGTAGGGTGCGACTGTTCGTCGATTAAAAAGTTACATGAGCTGGGTTAAATACGTCGTGAGACAGTATGGTTTCTATCTTCTAGAGGGAATTAGAATAAAATAAGAACGAACTTTTGTACGAAAGGAACAAGAATGATTTATGCGCTATGTAGATATAGCGCTAAACAAATTATAGTTACTAACCTATGGTTTACCTGTTGTTTATATGCCTTATTATTAAATATATAGATAATATAATATATTTATTTATTAGTATTTCGTAATGAATATTTATATTTAGATCAATACCGTACTAATTCAGTAGTGAAAACTACTGTTATCTATATATATGTATATATTAATATATACAGAGGATGTATCGTTCGCTAGGATAATATATAATATAAGCACGGCAGGAAAGCTAAGTTGGTTAAGGATAAGTGCTGAAAGCATATAGGCACGAAGCTTATCTTAAGATATTTCTTAAATATATGTATTAGAATAATACACAATAGGTTTTCTTTGTAAGAATCTAGAGATTTGTAAGATGAAAATACTAATTTTATAAATTACTATGTATATATATATCATTTTTATTAATAGCCTGATTAGCATAAAAGTAATGCAATTGTTTTGTAATCAATAGAAGCAAGTGCGATACTTGCATTGGGCTTTTAAGGATTAGTAGTCAAGTGGTAAGCTCATTTGTGCTTCGCTACTAGAATATGCCTTAGAAAATTATTATTTAACCTATTATTATGACAAAAAACAATTTATTACATTATATCAAAAGCCAAGATTCTTCTTGTTGATTTACAACAGGATTTACAGATGCTGAAGGATGTTTTTATATTTCTATTACTAAAAACACAAAATTTAAAACAGGTTGAAAGGTATTAGCCTTTTTTGAAATACATATTCATAAAAAAGATGTAGAGTTATTAAAATTTATACAAAATCAATTTAAAGGTATAGGTCGTATAGTACCTAATGGTGAAAATGCTTATAGCTTTAGAGTTAATTCTATAAATGATCTTATAGATACAATAATTCCTCATTTTGATAAATATCCTTTAATAAGTCAAAAATATGCTGATTATGTTTTATGAAAACAAGCAATAATTATGATGAAAGAAGGTAAACATTTAACAAATCAAGGAATTAAAGAAATTGTAAATATAAGAGCAAGTATTAACACAGGTTTATCTGGAGTATTAAAACAAGAATTTAGCCAAGCTATCCCGGCAGTGCGTTTAATAAACACACCTATAATTGCCCATGAAGCTTGATTATCTGGGTTTACTGCGCAAGCTAGGAGAGGGATCTTTTTTAATAAGAATAGGAAAGTCTAAAGAAAAAATAAGAGCACAATTAGTATTTACAATATCACAGCATGTTCGGGATGAATTACTTCTTAAATCAATTATAAATTACTTGAATTGCGGTACTTATCGTGTTCATAATAATAGAGATTTAGGAGATTATATTTGTTCTGATTTTGAAAATATTTATACTAAAATTATACCATTCTTTAAACAATATTCTATTTTAGGTGTTAAATCTCAAGATTTTGATGATTGAGTTAAAGCAGCTGAATTAATAAAAAATAAAGAACATTTGTGCTTCGCTACTAAAGAAGGTTTAGATATAATTTTAACTTTAAAATCTGGTATGAATAGAAATCGTGTTTTATAATTAATATAATTATAAAAGGATTAGTAGTCAAGTGGTTACGACATAGCTCTTTCAATGCTACCATCGCAGGTTCGATCCCTGTCTAGTCTAGAGTGGATTAGTGTAATAGAAACACATTCGGCTCATGATCGAAAAATATTGGTGCAATTCCTTTGTCCGCGTATTTTAGTCGAAGTAATACGTAGTATTACTTTGTCGCTTACTATATAGCACTAATAGGGGTTATAGCTTAATCGGTAAAGCATACTGCTCATAACAGTAATAATAAGTGTTCAAGTCACTTTAGCCCTATATGTCCAAGTGGTGAAATTGGTAAACACAACAAATTTAAGCTTTGTTGACTTCGGTCTTGAAGGTTCAAGTCCTTTCTTGGATATTAGGGGATATAATTCAATTGGTAGAATGTTAACTTTGCACGTTAAAAGCCTAGGTTCGATTCCTAGTTTCTCCAAGCTTGTGAAGCTCAATTGGTTGAGCAAAATATTGAAGCTATTTTGGTTGTAAGTTCGAATCTTATCGCGAGCATTAATAGGGATTTTAGTATAACGGTGAATGCATATGACTTTTAATCATCAAAATGTAGGTTCAATTCCTACAAATCCTATATAAATATGCCGGAATAGGTAGACGGGGTGGTTTTAGGAGCCATTGAATTTATATTCATATAGGTTCGACTCCTATTATTTATATCATATCTCGTAGATTAATAGGTAAATCATGAATTTTTGGTATTCAATAGTGGGTGTTCGAATCACCTCGAGATAAAGGTGGTTATAGTTCAATCGGTAGAGCAGCTATTTGTGGCATAGCAAGTTCCCTGTTCGAACCAGGGTTTCCACCCTCAATTAGTAGTGCTAGGGCTAGCACTTAGCAAGACTAGTAATGCCTGAGTAGTTCAACGGTTAGAACACTGATTTCATACATTAGTAATAAGAGTTCGATTCTCTTCCCAGGCTTTATATTATGATAATTATTTCTATTTTATCTCTTTTACTTTCTAATGCCGTTAATTTAAGACGTGATGTGTCTATTCTATATAATAGAATAGCTATACTTATTTTACTATATTGTATAGTACATGATTATACTTCTTTAACTGTAGTAACCAAAGGAATAGGACTACATGGAGGTTTATTATTAATTAATAATCTTACACAAATATTTCATATTTTTGTTTTTATTGTTACTATATTTATTTTAACTTTAACTAGTTTTTATCCTAGAAAAGTTTGAGTATCTGAATATTCTTCAATAAAAGATCTTTTATTTAATAAATTTATATATTATAACACTAAAATTATTAATAAAATGGGTGAACATTTAAAAATTATAGAATATCCTTTAATTTTATTATTTATTGTTACTGGTGCTATATTCTTAATGTCTAGTAATGATTTAATTACGATATTTTTATCTATAGAATTACAAAGTTATGGTTTGTATATTTTAAGTACTATATATAGAAATTCAGAATTATCTACTACTGGAGGATTAATTTATTTCTTATTAGGGGGATTAAGTTCTTGTTTTATATTATTAGGTACTGCCTTATTATATGCTAATAGTGGAAGTACTAGTTTGGATAGTTTATATATTATTACAAGTATTAGTGATATACAAAGCTCTGCTAGCGCTACTAATGATTTATGATACTCACCTAATTATATTAACTTATCTTTAGTTATATTTACTGTAGGGTTTTTATTTAAAATTAGTGCAGCACCCTTCCATTTCTGATCTCCTGACGTTTATGATGCTATACCTACTATTGTTACTACTTTTGTAGCATTAATAGCTAAAGTATCTATATTAATATTATTATTACAATTAGTATATTATACTAATGCAAATACTACTATGAACAGTTGAACATTTATATTATTAATTAGTTCATTATTTTCATTAATTATAGGTACTGTTGTAGGTTTAACTCAATTTAGAATAAAAAGATTATTAGCTTATAGTACAATTTCACATGTTGGGTTTATGTTATTAGCTTTAAGTATTTCTAGTATTGAATCAACACAAGCACTTATATTTTATTTAACTCAATATATAATTAGTAATTTAAATGCATTTATTATATTATTAGCTATAGGGTATTCATTATATTGTTATACTAGTGATAATAAAGAATATGATCAATTATTAGATAAGACAAATTCACCTATTCAATTAATAACACAATTAAAAGGTTATTTCTTTATAAATCCTATATTAGCTTTAAGTTTAACTATTACTATTTTTTCATTTGCAGGAATACCTCCTTTAGTAGGGTTTTTTGGTAAACAGATGGTATTAAGTGCTGCTTTAGATAAAGGTTTATATTTCATAACTTTAATAGCTATATTAACTAGTGTTATAGGAGGAATATATTATTTAACTATTATTAAAGAAATGTTCTTTAGTAAATCAGATTATAAAATAAATACTATATTAGAACATAAACTTTTTAAAGGTAATGTTTATAATAATAAAGCTATAAATAATAAGAGCTTTATTTTTTTTATTAAAAAAAATAGCCATATAGAATATAATTATAAAAATATAGCTTTATCTAGTCCTATAACATTTACTATATCTATTCTTACTTTAACTATATTATTGTTCTTATTTATGAACAAAGAATGACTTAGCATGAGTACCATATTGGTACAATTAATATTTAATAGTTAATGAGTGGTACAACTTTTCTTTTTATTTTTGTATGTGTAATAGCTATATTATTTTTAGCTTTAAATTTTATATTAGCTCCACATAATCCTTACCAAGAAAAATATAGTATATTTGAATGTGGTTTTCATAGTTTTTTAGGTCAAAATAGAACACAATTTGGGGTTAAATTCTTTATATTTGCATTAGTTTATTTATTATTAGATTTAGAAATATTAGTAATATATCCTTATGGTTTAAGTAGTTATGAAAACGGTATCTACGGTTTAATTATTGTATTATTATTTATAGGTATAATTACAGCAGGATTTGTATTCGAATTAGGTAAAGGTGCTTTAAAAATAGATAGTAGACAATCTTATGATTATTTCAATATACAATCTACTAAAAATTTTATTAATACATTTTTTGCAGCTGGGACAGAAAATAAATAATATCAATAGGGATTGTTAAGGCGCAAGCTCTTTATAGAGCTTTATTAAGGCGCAAGCTCTTATTATTTACAGCCATACTATATATTTTGTGAAATTCTTATTCTAAGTTAATGGGCTATAGGCTTTGCTTATATAGCTAGTAAATAAATTATGATTATTTTATTATTATTCGAATATAAATATGTTACAATCTTCAAAAATAATAGGAGCAGGATTAGCTACTGTAGGATTAGCAGGAGCAGGAGTAGGAATCGGAGTAGTTTTCGGTTGCTTAATATTAGGTGTTGCTAGAAACCCTTCATTAAAAAATCAATTATTCTCATACTCTATTTTAGGATTTGCTTTCTCAGAAGCTACTGCGTTAAGCAAATAGCGTAGTATAAAGAGGGTGAATTGCAAGAAACACAAATATTTTGTTAATTTGCAGCGAAGTTTAATATAATACAAGAAATATATTAAAAACGTTCAACGACTAGTAGATGAGTAATGTATTAACAATAATTCTACCTAGAGCGCCCTCATATCTTTATAAGATATAAGACATAGTCTAACTAAGAAAGAAATTTCTCGCTCGCGCACAAAGTGAAGTATTAATTAGAATACTTAAATTATTTATCATTTTTAAAGATAAATCATTTATAACTTTTTCTACCGTGTCTGGCCCCACCAAAGGTATTGAAAAATCGTATTTTAATCCTATAAATCAAAGAGAAGAAATACGAAAAGACAATAACGCAAAAATAGGGGTTTATGCTTGAGAAAATAAAATTAATAACAAAATTTATGTAGGTATGCTTCGCAGGAAATCCTTTATATTTAAGATTAAGTGATTATTATCAAAATTGATATTTAAAAAATAAAAACAATTTATCAATTACTAGGGCATTAAATAAGTATTCAATGTTAAATTTTAACTTACATATATTAGAATATAGTAATTCTGATGATGTAATATTATGTGAACAAAAATGAATTGACTTACTTAAGCCTGAATATAATATTAATCCTATTGCGGGTAGCAGTAAAGGATATAAACATACCGCTGAAGCCATAGAAAAAATGAGAAATTTGGCTATAGGTAGAAAACATAGTGATGAAGTTAAAGCTCGTATGAGTGAAACACGTAGAGGTGAAAATAATTCTTTCTTTAATAAAAAACATTCTATTGATACTATAGAAGTTTTAAAATACATAGCTCAAAATAGACAACATGTACCAGTAAAAGGGTTAGAAGTTGAAGTAACTGATTTAGAAACTAAAACTACTAATGTTTTTTATAGTATAAGAGATGCAGCTAAATTTTTAAAATCTGATATAAAAACAATATTAAGAAGAGAATCAACTCAATTAGAGAAAGGTATTAACACGCCTTATAGAAAAAGATTTATGATTAATATTATTAGAGATAAATAAACGTCATAAAATATTGTATTTGCATTAATGATGGCATTATTATTATTATATGTTGCTTAATTATATTTATGCAGCTAAGCACTAGTATATAGTACTAGTACACAAGCATATTAGTAGCGTACTAATTAATTAGTAGGGATGGTGGTGGGTGCTATAAACGCAATTAAAAATTTTTTTAATTAGAAATGGATATTTAAAATAAAATGACAAATATATTAAATTCAATTATTAGCTTTGATGCTCCGGAAGCATGAGGTATTTATTTCCAAGATAGTGCTACTCCACAAATGGAAGGATTAATAGAATTACATGATAATATTATGTACTATTTAGTTTTAATATTATTTGGTGTAGGATGAGTATTATTTTCAATAGTAAAAAATTTTGCTATGAAAAATTCACCTATATCGCATAAATATTTAAATCATGGTAGAAGTGTGCCTTCTCAAAAGTGTTTTAATATCCAAAATATAAAGTTTTATAGTACTTTACCTATTAATAGTATAAAGTTTTACGAAGATGCTTTTTCTATGAGAAAATTAATTATAAAAGATAATAAAAATAAATCTGGTATTTATAAATGAACTAATAAAATCACAAATGATGTATATATAGGTCAATCTATAGATTTAGCAAAAAGATTTATTAGATATTTTAATCTTAGTTATTTAAAAAATAGAGAAAGTCTTGTGATAAGTAGAGCTTTAATTAAATATGGTTATTCTAATTTTTCATTAGAGATATTAGAATATTGTGATATAAAAAATTTAACAGAAAGAGAACAATATTATATGGATAAATTAAGAGGCACGCCTACTAAATATAATATATTAAAAGGTAGTTCTTCAGGTCATAAACTTTCTGCCCTTCGGCCTAGGTCCAAGGACCTAGGCCTGGACCGAGAGGATGAAACTAAATCAAAAATTAGTAAAGCTTTAAAAGGTGTTTATGTTAATGAAAAATCTCCTTTATTCGGTCGTAATCATACTGAAGAAACTAAAGCACTTATGTCTTTAACAAGATCTAAGATAAATAACTTAGGTAAAATTCATAGTGAAGAAACTAAAGAATTAATGAGACAAAAAGCTTTAGGTAGAAAACACTCAGAAGAAACTTTATTAAAAATGAGTTCTGTGAGAGGTAATCCTGTAGATATACTAGAAAAATGTGATTTAGAAGGATTTAAATTAATTGGTAGTTTTATTTCTATAAGAAAAGCTGCTAATTTTTTAGAAATTAGTCCAAATACTGTAAAACTTTATATAAATTCAGGGCAAATATTTAAAAATAGATATAAATTTGTTAGTAGCGCCAGCGCTAGTAAAGCCTAGACATATAATTAAAATAACTATGAGTAAAATTCCACTGTATGCTGGAAACTCCTAAAGCCTTTAGGTACTATAAAGATAATAAAATATAAACTTTATGAGTGATAACCCTAAAGGATGTACAATGGATTATCAGCAGGAAACCAAAATAAGAAATTCTTATTAAGTAGGATCCTCAGAGACTAAACGTGGAAACCTTTATAAGGTAAGATATAGTCCAGTTAAGTATGAAAGTACTTAAGTATTGACATTAATAGAATTAATATGAACTATTACACCGGCATTAGTTTTAATATTAATTGCTTTCCCTTCATTTAAATTATTATATTTAATGGATGAAGTTAATGATCCATCATTAACTATTATAGCTGAAGGTTTCTTATTCGGTGGCCTTAAATTATTTATAATATACATTTTTTATAAAATAAAAGATACCAATAAACTATCTAGTTTTATTGGTGAAAATAATAATACTTATTTATCTTCTAATTGACTAGCTCAAGTCAAGGATATCGGTTATTTAAAACAGCCTAATTTACAATTCAAAAAAGCATTTCATACAAAAATTAGAGCATCTAGTAGGATAGGGCCTCATAATAAAGATGTATTATCTGTACTAATAGGTTCTTTATTAGGAGATGCTTATGCAAGTGCTAGAACAATAGAAGGAACTAGATTCTGTTATAGACAAAGCATTGTGCATAAAGATTATTTATTTTGATTATATGAGTTTTATTTACAGAGAGGTTATTGTTCAAATTTAGAACCTAGAAAATATACAAGAATACTTAAAGATAAAAAATATTATGGTTATGAATTTAATACTTTTACTTTTAGAAGTTTTAATTGAATACATAAACTATTTTATAAAAAGGGTGTAAAATATATAAATCCTAATTTAGAGTTATATATGACTCCTTTAGCTCTTGCTATATGAATCATGGATGACGGATGTTGAACAGGAAATGGTCTAAGAATCGCTACGAATTGTTTTAAATTAGAAGAGGTAAAGATATTAGCAAATATATTAGTAAAACTATATGGTTTAAATTATACAATTCAAAACATAGAGGGTCATTACTCTATATATATTACAAAAGATTCTATACCTAAATTAAGAAATTTGTTATTACCTTATGTAATACCTAGTATGATATATAAACTAGGTATAAAAAATAACCAATAAGTATAAGTTCTTTTAATAAATGTATAATATAAATAATAGTCGTGAAATTAATAAAGAAAAGTAACTAAGTAATAGAGCCATATTTAGTTAACATACTATATAGTATAAGTTTTAATTTATTAGTTTCTAAGTTCTCGACAGGGAACTTAAAGAAGATATTCTCTTTTTTGGCGACATGAGTGAAAACAGTTAACATATTATTATTCTTTTCAATATCCCCTGTCTCAGGTTAATAGTAATACAAGACTGTCAGTAGATAGTTTTTATTTTTTTATATCTATTGCAACAGACTGGGTCACTTGTGGGTGGCTAATATAATAGCTGCTTAATGTACAGTCGAGAAGTAAGTTATAACTTACTTCGCATCAATGATATTGAAGTTATCAATATCCTGACTTTATAAATTCAGATGGTGAATTTATAGAATTTGATTCTTATATTGTACCAGATTCAGACTTAGAAGATGGAGGATTAAGAATGTTAGAAGTAGATAACAGAGTTATGTTACCAGAATTAACTCATACAAGATTAGTAGCTACAAGTGGTGATGTTATACATTCATTAGCTTGTCCAGCTTTAGGTATTAAATGTGACGCTTATCCAGGTAGATTAAATCAACTATCTATATTTGTAAATAGACCTGGTGTGTTCTATGGTCTTTAAGAACAATGGCCAAAACTGTAGTGAACCTATGGTTAAAAATCATCAAATTGACGGGAAACTCTTAAAGCAATCTTAACCAAATAAGTATGGTAACATAACTTATGGCACAGGTAATGACTCGTGGTATGGTAAAATCAAGATTGATAATACAATAGACAATCCGCAGCCAAGCATCGACTGCTATTAATATAGTAAAGGTGTGCAGTTCATCGACTAGACGGTGGTTGGTATTATTATTATTATTAATAATGCTTAAGGTATAGTCAAGCCCCACTTGAAAAGGTGCAGAAAAATATAAATATTGTATTTTTTGTTAAATAAATATAATTAATATGTTTAGGGATTTCTACAATAGTTTGCTAAACTATTTTTAATGTAAAATTAAAGATTAATATATGAAAGACTATTGTAGTATGAAGTATAGCATAATATAAGAAATGTTTTTAATAATCACTTTGATAAAGGTTTTACAATGGCTTTAACTAGATGTTTTAGTTCAAGTAGAGTAAATAATCCTGAGTCTTTAGCATTAGAACATATAAATAGTGGAAAATCTACTACTTCATTAGTTATAAACAAAGTATTATTTAATCAAAATTTATCCGTTACTGATTCAAAATTAGAAGAGTTATTAAAGGTAGAAGGAGTTGAAATAAACCTTCCTGTTTCGAAAAACAATGAGCTTTTTGATAAATTAACTGGTAAATCTAAATATAAAGGTTTTTTTGGTGTATACATTTTTATACATAAAGATACAAATCAAAGATATGTAGGTTCATCTAATCTATTAAGACGTAGAATGGACTACTATTTCAAAGAAGATTTCCCTTTAGTAGGTAAATTTTTACCTTTACTTCATAAAGAAGGTTTAAAAGCTTTTAAACTAATAATATTTAAATTAGATAATAATAAATTTAGTCATCAAGATTCTTTAATATTAGAACAGTATTATTTATTAGATAAAAAATTTAACTTAAATACACTAAGAGTTGTTAATGCGGGATCATCAAAAGGTGACTCTGTCTACGTTTATGATCTAACATGTAATATTCTTTATTATCATGCTAAATCTAAAATAGAATTAAAAAGAAGATTAAATATACATACAGAAACTAGTAAAAAATACGTAGATTCTAATATACCATATCTTAATAAATTCTTATTATTAAGTCATCCTATGCCGACTGTGTTAATAAGCGATATTTCTATAGAAGATTTAAAAATTATGATGTTAAAAGAAAGACAAAAGGATTATATGTTAGGTACTCGTAGAAGTATAGCCGTGGAATTAGAAATTAAAGAAGGAAATACTTTTTGTATCGATAAAGGTCTTATAAAATTTAATTCCTTAACATCTTGTGTTGAATATTTAAGAGAATTAGGTTTAACTATTAAAAGAGATACTTTAACTAAATATATAAAAGAACAAAAAATATTTTATAATTTTTTATGTAAATACTCAGAAAATATCTTACCTGATAATTTTGAAGAAGTAGGATTAATTATTAATGAATATAAAAAATTAAAAATGGATAAAAATCCATTAAATAAAGAAAATAGAAAAAATAAACGTATATTAGTAAAAGGAGTAAATTTTTATAAAGAATTTGAAAGTATTACTGCTACAATAAAATATTTTGAGACTCTAAATATTAAACTAGATAGAAAATCTTTAAATCTTAGTTTAAAAAATAGAACAAATTATAAAAATTATTATTTTATTTATAAATAAAAATTATACTTTTTTACATTAAATAAACGTAGAAACTCGCAATGTTCTGAAATATGTGGAATATTACATAGCTCAATGCCTCTTGTATTCCAATCTACAGATTTACCTACATTTTTAAACTGATTATATAATACATAATTGCTAATAATATAGTATAATTACTATATCCTTATTCATAGGGCAGTGCTATTAGCCCAAGGACCTCGCAGTACGCAGTACGCAGTACGCAGTACACAGTACGCAGTAAAAGATATTAGTTTAATGGTAGAACAAGATATTGCGGATGTCTAAATAATAGTTCGATTCTATTATATCTTTAGGATATATTTGCAAAAAATATTAATTAATTAATTAAATGAGTTTAACTTTAATACTTTTTTTAATAGGAATCTTAGGATTCGTATTTAATAGAAAAAATATAATATTAATGTTAATCTCAATCGAGATAATGTTAGTATCTATTACATTCTTAATTTTGATAAGTTCTATAAATCTTGATGACATTATAGGGCAAACATATGCTATATATATTATAGTAATTGCCGGTGCAGAATCTGCTATTGGTTTAGCTATATTAGTAGCCTTTTATAGACTTAGAGGAAGTATAGCAATCGAATATAAATAATGTATTTAAGTATAATTATATTACCATTATTAGGTTCAATAGCATCTGGTTTTTTTGGTAGAAAAATCGGTATATCAGGTAGTCGTATATTAAGTTGTATTTCAATATTTATGACTACAACATTTGCTATAATAGGATTTTTTGAAGTAGGATTTAATAATAATCCTGTATCAATTAATTTATTCAAATGATTAGATAGTGAATCTTTTAATGTAGCATGAAATTTTCAATTTGATAGTTTAACAGTATCTATGTTAATTCCTGTATTGATAATAAGTTCTTTAGTACATTTATATTCTATAGGCTATATGAGTCATGATCCACACAGCCAAAGATTCTTTAGTTATTTAAGTTTATTTACTTTTATGATGATTATATTGGTAACAGGAAATAATTATTTATTAATGTTTGTAGGTCCTTCTCGGCCTTTTATATATGAAAATATATAATTTAACATTCTACAAATTGCTGGAATATCTTAATACGAAAGACAATCAGCAGGGAAGTTAATTAATAATATAGCATAGCTATAATAAAAAATTAAATTCTTCAGAGACTAAACGTGGAATACCTTATTTTATTAGTGCTGCGAAGCGCTGACAAAATGGTAAATATATAGTCCTACAATTATGCAAGTAATTGAATTTAAGTGAAATTTATTTAATTTATATATTCATATCTTATATAGAATATATAATACTCAACGATTTTTCAGTTTTAATTCTAATATAAATATATTTAATGATTCTATAAATAAATATAAAAAAGAATATGAATTAACTAAAGAACAAGACGAAGCCATTATCGGTGTAATATTAGGAGATGGTTCTTTAGAAAGAGGAAAATCTACTTATAACACTAGATTAAGAATAGAACATAATTATCCTGAACAAGAATCTTATGTATTACATTTATATGGTATTTTCAGTTCATTAATAAAAAGTGAACCTACTATTATTATAAGAAAACCTCACCCTATAACAGGAAATATACATAAATCGATATATGTTAGAACATTAAGGTTCCCTTGTTTAAATAAGTATCATGATTTATTTTATAAAGATAATAAAAAAATAATACCTGGGAATATAGAAGAATTAATAACATATAGAGGTTTGGCTCATTTTATAATGGGAGATGGTTATTATAATAATAGTGAGGGAGTAATATTTCTATGTACAGAGAATTTTAGTATAGAAGATCAACAAGTTTTAATTAAAGCTTTAAGTTCAAAATTAGACATTAAAGCTACACTAAATAAACGTACTGCAACTAAATCGAGAATTAGAATTAGTAAAAGTAGTATGGATAAATTAGTAAAAAATGTAGAATCTTATTTTATACCTGAGATGTTATATAAATTAAATAAACAATAGGCTGTTTGATAGCCTAGAACAAGCCACATACTGTGAGAAGGTGTTGGTGTTTGTTCTTATTTATTAGTTAGTTTCTGATTTACTAGAATAGCTGCTAATCAAAGTTCTTTATCTGCATTCTTAACAAATAGAGTAGGTGATGCTTTTTTAACTATAGGAATGTTTATATTATTATGATCATTAGGTAAAAGAAAAAATTGTAAAGTTTTAATAAACAAAAATCAAAAAATTAATAAATTAACTCGAGAAAGTAGCATTTTAAAAAGATGTTTACTAACAACAAATCTTTTAGGTGTGCAAGCTTGTATTTCTGACTTTAATTGTATATCTCGTATTCAAATTAGAAAGTATTCTAATGCATCTTTTGCTCCTTATTTGGCTGGATTAATAGAAGGTGACGGACATATTGCTGTACATAATAAAAATACACAAAAAAAAGAGTACAGACCAAAGATTATTATTGCTTTTAATATTAATGATAAACCTTTAGCTGAAAAACTATCTACCGATTTAAATGTAGGTAGAGTAATAGATAGATCTAGTGCAGGCCATGTATTATTACAAATTTTGGCTAAAAAAGAAGTATTAAAAATAATTAATTTAATTAATGGTCATATGCGTACACCTAAAATAGAAGCACTACATAGAGCTATTTGTTGAATAAATGAAAAAGATAATAGCTCTATACCGTTATTAGGTATAGATTCTTCTTCTTTAAATAGTAATAGTTGATTGGCCGGATTTACAGACGCCGATGGGTGTTTCGGTATTACTATATACGATCGTAAGAAAAATGGAGTATTTTTAAGAACAAGTGTTCAAACTTCTTTTAGAATAGAAGTAAAACAAAATTATTTAAGAGAGGTTACTTTAGAACAAGGAGGATCTAGTTTTTTTAATATTATGAGTGAAATAGCTGGATTTTTTACCGTTAATTTGTATACTAGAACTAGAAAAACAGAGGATAAAGTATTTTATGCTTATGTAGTAGTGGCTCATAACTCAAGAAGCCATATAATACTTCGTAATTATTTTAATAATTACCCTCTATATTCATCTAAATATCTAGCATATAAAGATTGATGTCTTGTTCAAGATCTTCATAGAGGATCTTTAAGTAAAGATAACTTAGAAAGAATAAAAGCTATTAAAAATGAGTTTAATACTAAGAAAAAAGTATTTGATTTTTCACATTTAAATTCTTTACAATTTAAATAAATTGCCGTGGGAAACAGTAATGTCTCTCTTATTATATAACTATATGCGGGAAACCCCTAAAGTCTTTTTATAGATTATTGTGAAAATTTTTATATATAACTGCGTACACAAAACTTAAAAATTAAAAAGAATAGAACCTTAATTGATCATATTAAATCAATTAAGATGAAAATGGACAATCCGCAGGAAACCGAGAATAATTATATATTATTAAGGGCTCCTCAGAGACTACACGTTATACCCCTTGATTTCGAATGTTATAATCATGTATGGAACAAGGGTGAAGATATAGTCCGGTTATAGCTGAAAAGCTATATGTTTCGAATTTAGATTATAGTATAGTATTTTCATTAGCTCCTTATATTAATGAAAATATAATAACTATTATAGGTATATGTTTATTAATAGGTGCAATGGCTAAAAGTTCACAAGTAGGTCTTCATATATGATTACCTATGGCTATGGAAGGTCCTACACCTGTTTCTGCATTAATCCACGCTGCTACTATGGTTACAGCAGGGGTATATTTATTAATACGTTCATCACCATTGACAGAATATAGTTCTACAGTATTATTAATATGTTTATGATTAGGTGCTATAACAACGGTATTTAGTTCATTAATTGGTTTATTCCAACAAGATATTAAAAAAATTATAGCTTATTCTACAATGAGTCAATTAGGTATGATGGTTATAGCTATAGGTTTATCCTCATATAATATAGCTATATTCCATCTAGTAAATCATGCTTTTTATAAAGGATTATTATTTTTAGGTGCAGGTGCTGTAATTCACGCTGTAGCTGATAATCAAGATTTAAGAAGATATGGTGGATTAATTTCATTCTTACCTTTAACTTATACAGTTATATTAATAGCTAGTCTTAGTTTAGTAGCTTTCCCTTTCATGACAGGGTTCTATAGTAAAGATTTTATTTTAGAATCTGCATTTGGTCAATATCATTTTAGTAGTATTAGTGTTTATTTTATAGCTACTATTGGTGCTATATTTACAACTTTATATTCAGTAAAAGTTATTTACTTAACATTTATAGCTAATCCTAATGGACCTATACAATATTATAAAAATGCACATGAAGGAGATATATTCTTAAGTTTACCTTTAGTAATATTAGCTATATTCTCTATATATTTTGGTTATTTAACTAAAGATATATTTATAGGTTTAGGATCAGGATTTTTTATTGATAATAGTATATTCATACATCCTATACATGAAATATTAATTGATACAGAATTTGCTGTGCCTACTATATTTAAGTTATTACCATTTATATTTACAATATCATTTTCAGTATTAGCTATGGTTTATCCTGAATTTATGCCTAGTAGTATAACAAACTTTAAATTATCTAATATTGGATATTATATATTTGGTTTCTTTAATCAACGTTTCTTAATAGAATATTTCTATAATAAATATATAGTAAATACTGTATTAGATTTAGGAGGTCAAACTACAAAAATCTTAGATAAAGGAAGTATAGAATGAGTAGGTCCTTATGGTATAGGATTATCATTACAAAAAGTAAGTAAAATAATATCAAGTTTACATACAGGTATAGTAACAGATTATGCATTATATATATTATTAGCAATTTGTTTCTATATATCTATATTTACTTTTATATCTATATTTAATGATATTATTAATGTTATAACATTATCAAGCATATTAGTTTTATTAGTAGGTATGCCTAGCTGACCTGCTTCGCAGCACAAAAATTAATAAGCTTCTTCTAGCTTTGCAATAAATACGCTTCGCTTTGTATTAATTACAGTAATAAGTTGCTTTACTAAAAAGCGACTACAATAATAAATTAAACAGTAAATTATAACAAAACTGTGTGTCAAACTATTTATAAAAAAGTCAATGAGAATATTAAAAAGTCATCCTTTATTAAAATTACTTAATGCTTATATAATTGACCATTCACAACCGACTAATATAAATTATTTATGAAACTTTGGTTCATTATTAGGTTTATGTTTAGGTATACAAATAATTACAGGAGTAACATTAGCTATGCATTATAATCCTAGTGTAGCTGAAGCATTTAACTCTGTTGAACACATTATGCGTGATGTAAACAATGGATGATTAATACGTTATTTACATAGTAATACAGCATCTGCTTTCTTTTTTTTAGTATATTTACATATAGGAAGAGGATTTTATTATGGATCATATAGATCACCAAGAACATTAGCATGAATATTAGGTGTTATTATACTTATCTTAATGATGGGTATAGGATTCTTGGGTTACTTTAACATAGCCCAAAATGATTATAATATTTATAATAGTAATAATAAAAAAACTATTAATGCGCAAGCTATAAATAAAAGATATTATTCTACTTCTGCAACAAGTAATCGTATTAATGATTTTTTACATTCTAAAAATTTAAAACCTGTTTTTATATATAATAATTTAGATAAAGATTCTGTTCGTAAAAATATTGCTAAAGAAACTAAAGGACTTAGTGGTATTTATATGATTTTAAATAAAGAAACTTTAAGTTATTATATAGGATCAGCTTCTACAGACAGAATAAATTCAAGATTTACAAATCATTTAATTTATTTTAATGGAAGCAAAATAATTAAGAATTCAGTTAAAAAATATGGCTTACATAATTTCGTTTTTATTATTTTAGAATTATTTCCAGAAATAGTTAATCAAGAAAATAATAAGCAATTATTAAATTTAGAAGATTTTTATTTGAAATCTCTTTTACCTGACTATAATATATTAACTGAAGCAGGTAATAGTTTTGGTTATAAACATACAGAAATAACTAGAATAAAAATGAAAACAAACTACAGTGAAGAGCGTAGACAAAAGATAGGTACTTTGAATAAAAGTAAATCTTTTAGAGGCACGCCTACTGAAACTATAGAAAAAATGAGACAATCAGCTTTGTGCGCAAGCTACAGAGACGGTAATTCTAATTATACTGAACAAGGTATTTTAAATATGAAGAAAAATTCTAAAGCTATTATTGTTAAAGAATTAAATAATATAATATACGGAGAATTTAATAGTATTACTGATACAGCAAAAGCTTTAAATTGTTCTATAAAAACAATACAAAGAACTTTAAAAACTCCTAGTAAAATTTTAAAAGGTCGTTGAATACTAAATTACAAATAAATTGAATATTATAATTATAGTCCTGCAAGTAATAAATTTTATGCAATTTATGGAAAAAAAATAAAATTTAAAGCAGAATGACTTGACAGAGTCATTGAAGAAATATATATTTCTTTGGCAATGCTAGTGAAAACGATCAAAATATATTTATATAATATAAGAGATCGTCGGTTATCCATATAATCGCGACAGACTGGGTCACTAGTGGGTGGCTGAAATGCTGCTTAATGCACAGTCGAAACTTTTTATCTTAGATAAATGTAATATTCGAACTATAAAGTTATTACAGCTTTTATTGTACATAAAAGTAAGTACGTATGTATTACCTTATGGACAAATGTCTTTATGAGGAGCTACAGTTATTACAAATTTAATTAGTGCTATTCCTTGAATAGGACAAGATATTGTTGAGTCAAAAAAAATTATAATAATAATTTATAGTTTATTTATTCTATATGCTATGTTACCTACTATAGGTGAAATACATAAAAATGCTATAAAAAAATTTAATAAAGTATTAAATAAAAATGATTATATTTCTATGCCATCTTCATTTTTATCTTTTTTAGTAGGAATAATAGATGGAGATGGTTATATTCAAATAACAAAAACTAGTAAAGGGTTTATAACTATAAAATTAGTTATATCTTTACATTTAAATGATTTGTCTACTTTAGAATATATTAATTCAACATTAAATTTAGGTAAAATATCTATATATAAAGATTTAAAAAGTCCTACTTGTAAATTAATTATAAATAGAACTGAATTACAAGAGATATTATTTCCTTTATTAATATATAATAATATATTCTTTTTAACTGAAACTAGAGCTAAGCAATTCAACTTAGCCATTCATATATTAAAAAATAACATAAAAATTTATGATCAATTAAATAATAACTATATAGAACCTGTGTTTATACTGCCTAGTAATCCTATTGATTATACAAAATTATTATTTTTTAAAAATTGAATTATAGGATTTACATGTTCAGAAGGTTCATTTTTGGTAAAAAATAATAACGATGGTTGTTTTCAGTTAAAACAAAGAACACATATACATTTATTTGAAGCTTTTAAGTTAGTGTTTACTACAAATAGAAAAATAGATAATACAAATAACTATAGTCAATTTAGTGTAAGTTCTAGATCTGATATACAAAAAGTTATAAATTTCTTCTCTTTTGAAGGCTTACATCCTTTAATGGGATTGAAGTATATACAGTATATTAAATGATTGAATAATTTAAAACATAGTACACGTTATAATAAATTAAATTATCCTTTATTATAAGGGCTCCTTAAAAATAAATCAATATTTTTTATAGGCAAATAGGGAAAATTACAAGAACATTTTATAAAATACCTCCTTTTTTATTAAATCATTTGTAGCGAAGCTTAATTCGGTTTATGTAAGAATTAAGAACGTTCAACGACTAATGAGTGAGTTAAACCAACAATAAGCTCGACACGATAACCCTAAAATTTATAATTATTTATAAATTTAAAGACATAGTCTAAATATATCTGAAAGGATATAAAATATATATTAAAAAGTATATAAAATATATCGTCATTTGAGGAGGTTTATATACAGATGAACCACACTGCGGTGACGTAGTGTTAAAAATTCTGCTTAATGCTGGAACATCTCCCATCTTAGGATTTGCATACGGTTTATTCTTGTTATTTTTAACAATTATTTGCGTGAAAATTGCAATGACATGGAGACAATCAGCAGGGGTGAGAAGTATTCATACTTCAGAAGCCTCTCAGAGACTACACGCAGAAGATCTCACATATGCTTATATAGTAGGATTATTTGAAGGAGATGGATTTTTTTCTATCACAAAAAAAGGTAAATACCTAACATATGAATTAGGTATTGAATTATCTATTAAAGATGTACAATTAATTTATAAAATTAAAGCATTATTAGGTATAGGAGTAGTAAGCTTTAAAAAAAGAGGTGAAGTAGAGATGGTATCTTTAAGAATTAGAGATAAAAATCATTTAAAAAACTTTATACTACCTATTTTTGATAAATACCCTATGTTTTCTAATAAACAATATGATTACTTAAGATTTCGAAGTGCTTTGCTTTCAGGTATTATATATTCGGTAGATTTACCTGAATATGCTAGAAGTAATGTACCTTTAAATACCATAGAATCTATTATAGATAAATCTTACTTTTCAGCTTGATTAGTAGGATTTATAGAAGCTGAAGGTTGCTTTAGTATATATAAATTAAAAAAAGACAATGACTATTCAGTAGCTAGTTTTGATATTGCCCAAAAAGATGGCGATATATTAATAAAAGCTATAAGTAAATATTTATCTTTTACCACCGCGGTTTATTTAGACAAGTATAATTGTTCTAGATTAAAAGTTACAAGTGTAAGATCAATAGAGAATACTATTAAATTTTTAAATAGAGCACCGGTAAAACTATTGGGAAATAAAAGATTACAATACTTATTATGAATAAAACAATTGCGTACAATATCTAGATATGCGGAAAAAATAAAAATACCTTCAATTTACTAAATAAGCAAGAGATTATGATATAGTCCGATCAATAAAAAGATTTATTGAGTGTAGTAAGAGTATTTAATAAGTATTAAATACGTAACTACCAACACAAATGCTCTGTAAATAATGCAACTTTAAACAGATTCTTTGCATTACACTTCGTATTACCATTTGTATTAGCTGCATTAGTTATTATGCATTTAATAGCTGTTCATGAAACAGCTGGAGCAAGTAATCCTTTAGGTACACCTGCATATTATGATAGAATACCATTTGCACCATATTACTTATTTAAAGATTTAATAACAATCTTTTTATTTATGTTTGGATTAAGTATATTCGTATTCTTCATGCCTAATGTATTAGGAGATAGTGAAAATTATATAATGGCTAACCCAATGCAAACACCTGCTGCTATAGTACCTGAATGATAAAGGAAAATAAATGTCATTCTAAAATCTTTAGAATTGCTGGGAAACCTTTTAAAATACAAAAGATAATCAGCAGGATAGTCTTTAAACTTATTAAAGAAATCTTCAGAGACTATGCGTGAGACAATTATTTATAATTGAAGATATAGTCCGATCATATTAGAAATATTATGAATTTAACACAACACATCAATGATTTATCTTCTATAATACTTTTTGTTTCTACTAGAATATTGTTTGCTATACGTTCAACTAAAGGGATAACTCGTTTATCTCCCTTTGAAAGAGCTACAATAAAGTTACCAAATGAAACTAAAGAAGTATTAGTAGGGATTTTACTTGGTGATGCCCACATAGCAAGAAGATCATCAACTGGTAACTCTAGATTAGTTTATTCTCAAACTGCCATTAAGCATAAAAATTATTTTGATTATGTCTATAGTTTTTTCTATACTTATTGTGCAAATGATTATATACCTCAATCTAGATTAATAGTGGATAATAGAACTAAAAAAACTTATAGTGCTATATCTTTTACAACTATGCAACTTCCTTGTTTTAATGAATTTAGAGAATTATTTTATAATTCTGAAAAGAAGAAAATTATACCTGAAAACATAGAAGAATTGTTAACACCTTGTGGTTTAGCATTTTGAATTATGGATGATGGAAGTCGTCAAGGTAATGGCCTACACATTAGTGTTTATGGATTTATCGATACGGACGTAGATAAATTAATGTTTACTTTACAGAATAAATTTAATCTTAAATGCTCAGTTCATTACAATAGGGATAAAAAACCCCGTATTTATATTTTTAAAGAATCTATAGATACTTTAATAACTTTGGTAAAACCTTATTTTATTAAAGATATGTTATATAAATTAGGTTTATAAAGGTATCATCTCCCAGAAGATATTGAAAAGATGGTAATTGATTTATTACCATTCTATGCTATATTAAGATCTATACCTAATAAATTATTAGGTGTAATAGCTATGTTTGCATCATTAGTAATTTTAATGGTATTACCTAAAACAGATTTAGGTATTACTAAAGGTTTACAATTTAGACCTTTAAGTAAAATAGCATTCTACTTATTTGTAACTAATTTCTTATTATTATTACAATTAGGTGCTAAACATGTTGAAAGTCCATTTATCGAATTTGGACAAATAAGTACAGCTTTATATTTTGCTTATTATTTAATAATAATGCCAGGTATAAGTATATTAGAAAATACTTTAATAGATTTGGGCATGCGCAAGCTGCGCAACAAAAAGGTAAATAATTAATTTAGAAGCAATAGTACATATTATTTTGTTAATATATTCTACTATAGTAAATAGCGCTTTATAGCTTGCTATCTATCGATAAAGCTTCTATATAAATATAGCTAACTTATATATTTATAGCTTGCTGGCTTGTTTGCTGGCTTGTTTGCTGACTTGCTTGCTGGCTTCTTTGCAGCACTAGCAGCACAAAAGATGATGATTGTAAAAGGTTTACACTTTAATTGCAAATTAAAAGTTAGAGGTTCGATTCCTCCATTATCTTAGATTAAGTTTATATAATAAGTTACTATAAAAAATTATAGAAAATCACATGAAGTATACTTAATATAATAAATTTTATTAAGTAAACCTCATAGGTAAATCCTACCCTAAGGTCCTTGGACCTTGGGCCGAAAGGTTAATATTACATAAAAAATTTAAACGAGTATTGCATTAAATTTTGCTTATAAGCGAACAAACATAATTTTCTTAATTTATACAATATCTCTATATAATATTTTGAATAAAAACAATTTAAGATCTCAAATGTCAATGGGTATAGAAAGATGATTTAATTCTACTAATGCCAAAGATATAGGTACATTATATTTAATATTTGCTTTATTTTCTGGATTATTAGGTACAGCATTTTCTGTATTAATAAGATTAGAATTGAGTGGACCTGGGGTTCAATTCATAGCAAATAATCAATTATACAATAGTATAATAACAGCTCATGCTATATTAATGATATTCTTCATGGTCGAAAAAAGAAGACTATTTAATCGTAAATTTCTCGCTTGCGCAAGCTGCGCACAAAATATTACTAATTTTCCATTACGTAATAACCAAGACAATATTATTATTATTGATAATAATAATAAACCTGATCCTAAAGATCAAACACCTAAATATACTAAAATATATATAAATAACCCTTTTAATAATAGAGATATTATTTTAAAAGTAGCAAAAAATCAAAAAGGTATATATATTTGAGAAAGTAATAATCACGTTTATGTAGGTCATTCTATTAATCTATATAATAGAGTAAGCTCATATTTTATGCCTTCTATTCTTAAAACTAAGGCCCGTAGAGTACTACGTTATTTTAATAAATATGGATTTCAAGATACAAATTTAACTCTATATATAATGAATGAAAGTGTAGAAGAAGTTGTAAAATTAGAACAATATTTCATTGATACTTTAAAACCAAATTTAAATGTAGACTTAGTGGCAAGTAGTTCGGGTTATCATGAACCCATGAACCAAGAAATAAGAGATAGATTACGTAAACAAAGAGGTATTCCTGTATATATTTATAATGCAGAAGATTTTACTTTATTATATATATTTGAATCAAAACAACATATGTATGATTCAATTAATATTCACCATAAATCTTTAAATAATTGTTTAAATGCAGGTGTATTATATCTAGATACCTTTTTTATATCTCTAGATCAAATTGAAGAATCTGAATATATCAATTTATTGACTTTAGAAGAACTAAAAGAATTAATAAATCTAAAACGTAGTACTTATAAAGTTAAACACCCAGCATCTAGAAAAATATTAGCTGAATTTAAAGATGATTCAAATAAAAATTTAATATTTTTATCATTAACTAGTTTAGCTAATCATTTAAAAGGTGATCGTCAAACTATTAGACAATATTTAAAAGGTGATAGATCAGGTTATTATAGAGGAAAATGAAAATTTACATATAAAGATTAAATAGAACAGGCATGGCCGGGTAAGGTAGAAATATCTTACTTTATTTTCACTATATGCTGGAATCCCCTTAGAGCCTTTAAAACTAGTACCACAGACTAAAAGTTAGCGGTGGAATACAGTGACATCTTAAAGGATTGGGCAATCAGCAGGAAACCAAAGATAATTTTGTTATCTAGTAGGTTCCTCAGAGACTACACGTGAAATATCTTAGTAAATATTATTTATATTTAAAGATAAAGATATAGTCCGTTCATATTCGAAAGTTTATGAGTAAACGTATGCCTGCATTAATTGGAGGATTTGGTAACTTCTTAATGCCTTTAATGGTAGGAGGTCCAGATATGGCAAACGATAAGGACCTGCCTTGGAAACAACAAATGAGATATTCTCATAATAAGAATTTAAAAGATAGTAATGCTTCGCAAAGTTATTTAGCTGGATTATTTGAAGGAGATGGTCATATTTGAATTCAAAATCCTAATAATAAAAAGAAACAAAACCCTAGATTTTGTATAACTTTTAGTATAAAAAATGAACCTTTAGCTAAAAAATTACTAGAATTAATAGGATCAGGTTTTATAAGATACAAATTACAAGATAATGCTTGTGTATTAGTTATATCACCTGTAGTAGGTTTAAAAAAGATAGTTAATTTAATAAATGGAGAATTAAGAACACCTAAAATTCATCAATTTCATAATTTAATAGATTGACTTAATCAAAATCATAGTACCAATTTCTTTAAATTACCTTTAAAAAGAGGTAATTTATCAGAAGATAGTTGATTAAGTGGGTTTATAGATTCTGATGGAAGTTTTTCTGTACAGTATACTAAATTAGAAAATGGAGCTAAAAAAAGAAAAATATCATGTAGATTGCGTATAGAACAAAGAATGTTTGATCCTATCACTGGTAATAGTTATTATTCTGTTTTAATTGATATTAGTAATTTTTTAAATTGTAATTTATTAACTAGAATACAAAAATCTACTAATAATGAATATTATACTTTAACAGCTTCTAGTAAAATTTCTTTAAATATAATATTAAAATATTTAAATCAATATCCGTTATATTCTAGTAAATATTTAGATTACAAAGATTGAGAAAAAGTAACATTATTTATATTAGAAGATAAACATTATACAGAGGAAGGTTTAGCTTTAACAGATTCAGTTAGAAATAATATGAATAGAAAAAGAACATATTTTAACTGAAATCATCTAAATAATCTTAACATTATTATCCATTAAAAATTTCCAAAAATAAAAAACAGGGGAATGCCGTTAAAGAGTGTAAATTCTTTAATTATGACTTCGCTATATGCATGGAATCTCTCGAAAATGGATTTTATTATCCTGTTAACAGATACATAGACACCTAATTAATCTTATAGGTAAAACCTATTAAGTTATAAAGTTGTTTTTCAACTGAATTAGTCGTAACACTTATGTATACATGGGAAGAATATGCAGGAAACCAAAGTAACATAATTGTTATTAGTAGGATCCTCAGAGACTATACGCGAGGCCCCACTATGCTGTAAGCTAGAGGGTGAAGACAGAGTCCGTGGTGGTAGGAAACTACCCTGAGTATATATAAATATATACATTAACGATTCCCTAGATTAAATAATATTAGTTTCTGATTATTACCACCTAGTTTATTATTATTAATATTCTCAGCTTGTATAGAAGGTGGAGTAGGTACAGGATGAACTTTATATCCTCCCTTATCCGGATTACAAAGTCATAGTGGACCTAGTGTAGATTTAGCTATATTTGCTTTACACTTATCAGGGATAAGTAGTTTATTAGGTGCTATTAACTTTATAACTACAATAGCTAACATGAGAACACCTGGTATAAAATTACATAAATTAACTTTATTTGGATGAGCAGTAGGTATTACAGCTATATTATTATTATTATCATTACCAGTATTAGCTGGTGGAATCACTATGATATTAACAGATAGAAACTTTAATACATCATTCTTTGAAGTAGCTGGTGGTGGTGATCCTATATTATTCCAACATCTTTTCTTAAGAAATATTTTATCCAATTATTTTAATTTAGCTTCTATTTTATTATTATGTACATTGTTACATACAAAAACTCAAATAATGAATATATTTAATTTTTTAGAGAATAAATATAAATTAAATTTTAGTACTTATTTAATAAGTAGTAATTTTTATTTAATTCCTTTTTATCAAAAATATAATGAATTTCTACCTGAAAGTAGTTTACCTTCTAAAAAATTCTTAACTTGATTTATAGGATTTACTGAGGGTGAAGGGTCTTTTATAGTAAATAATAGAGGTGATCTTTGTTTTGTTATTACTCAAAGTAACTTAGATGTTTATATATTAGAATATATAAAAGAAACTTTAGGATTTGGTAATGTAATTCCTCAATCTAAAGTTACAAGTAGATATGTTACTCAAAATAAAAAGGAAATAGAATTACTTATTTACTTATTTAATGGTAATCTTATATTGCCCCATAGAAAGGAAAAGTTTGAAAAATTTGTAAAAGGATTTAATTTATGAGTAACTAAAGGAAGAATAATATTAAAAACTATTGAAGTAAAAAATACTTTAATTTTACCTAGTTTAAATGATCATTGACTTTCAGGTTTTACTGACGGAGAGGGTTGTTTTACTTGTTCAATAAATAAGGATAAAGGTTTCAGTTTTAATTTTAATATTTCTCAGAAATGAGAGCAAAATATTAAAATACTAGAACATCTTTGTTTATTATTTAATGGAGGTAAAGTTTCAAAACATACTTCTGATAATGCTTATGAATATAGAATAAGTGGGTTAACAAATTGTAAGAATATATTTACCTATTTTGATAACTATAAATTAATTACAAAAAAATCAGCTTCATATTTAGCATGAAAAGAAGTACGTACTGATTTAGTAAATAAATATCATTTAGATCCTGTAAAACGTATAGAATTAAAAGAAAAAGCTAGATTAATTAATAAATTTAATTAAATAAAAATATGGGAAAAAAAGTCAAGGTTTAACGTATAAGTTCTGAAATTCTTAGGACAGATGTAAAAAGATATAAGATCCAAAAGAATAAATATTCATTTTAGAATGAATATACCTTAGATTTAGTTAGTGTTTAGTTAATATTACTTGCAACTCTTAAGTATAATGCATATATAATAGAATATATGTTGTTGTACATATTAATAATTAATATAAGGAAAAGTTAATATAAATACTAGCAATACTAGTGTTAACGGTCAATGAACATTCTCCTTCGAAGACCGTCGGTTATTTAAGTGACCGCGACAGACTGGTTCACTGGTGGGTGGCTGAAATGCTGCTTAATGTACAGTCGGTTTCTTCCGTATTATAAATATACGCACAAGCCCAGGATTTAAATATCACTGGTACCTGGATTTAACAAGAGAACATTAAATAAGTTAAATTTGAAGAAATGGATTCTTCGGTTAAACTAAAAAAGGATGGCTGAAAAAAAATTTCGCTATATGCTAGGACACCCTAAAGCTTTAGATACTAAATAAAAAGTGATAATTCTAAAGATGTAACAATGGACAATTAGCAGGAAACCAAAGGTTATAAAAAAACTTAGTAGGATCCTCAGAGACTATACGCGAAACATTAATAATTGAAGTAATTTAATGAAGAAATAGTCCGTAATTAAAAAAAAGAAAATTAAATCTTGTTCAATTTATTTTATTTTTTATTTTATGCAGAGCTTGCACACAAATATATTTTTTAAGGCACAAGTTTTTTATTTGTGTATTAGTTTATGTTTGTTAGTTTTTTTGATCAAAATATTTAATCTTTTTTGTATAAAAAAGATTTTAATATCTAATTTTTTATTTAAAATTTTTTTAGGTCTTTTTTTTTTATTTTTTATTTATATAAAGATAGAAGATTATTTTTTTATTGTAAGTTACTTTATATATATTGCTATAATATCTAATTTTATTTTTGATGATGCTAAAGTTAAATATTTAACCAAAATATTATTTATTATATTATTTTGAAGTTTACTTTTTAATGCTATAGATGATTTATTTATTGATACAGATATAGATTATAACTTAGAAAAATATTTAACTTATTCATTCTTTTTAGCTTATTATACTGAAAGTTTTGATGCGTTAGATTTTAAAGAAATTATAAATGATTTAATTAAAAAGATTGAATCTTTAAATTTATCTAAAAAATCTATTTTAGATCAAAATGGTGGTAGTGGAGGTGGACCTGATGATCCAGATCCTAAAATACTATTAGATTTGTTAAATGATAAAAATGAAGAAGGTGAAGAATTCGATACTATAAAACAGGTAATAGAAAAACATAAATTTATTTTTATAAATAATACAGTCCATACTTTATGTAATATGAGTTTTTCTTCGCCGGAGTTTCATGAAAAATTTTTTACTATTGAAAATAATAATTTAATATATGAAGGTGAAACTTTCAATATTCCTGATTTAAATCATAAAATTGAAAAACATAATGAAAATTTACCTGAGTGAGACATTAAAAATATAAAAAAAGAATGGTGTGTGAATAAGGGAAATTTTCCTGATATTTATACATATATAAACGGAGGGTTTACTAAATATTCGCCTGTAAAAGAAATATTACCTAATTATTTTTTAGTAAAACAATATTTTTCATTAAATTTTTTTAGTTTAGAATTTAATACTTTATTATTAACTAAACTTTGACTAGAAAATAATTCTTTAAATATAAATAATGATTTAGCTAAAAATTCTAACGATTATTGATTAAACCGTCAAGTATTAATGGCTTTTAATTTAGAAAGTTTATATAATATAATGGATGAAGATGCATTAAAAATTGTAAAGACTAAAATTTGAAACCCTTTAAATAATAAAGTTTATGAAAATGAAGTATTAGAAAATATATTATATGTAGGGTTAAAGATATTAGAACATCATTGAACTATTACATATTTAAAAGATCATTATAGTTTTGATAGTCTAAAAAATTTAACTGAACAAAAAGAAATAATAGATTTTTATAATAAATTATATTTTAATTTAAAAAAAGAAGTTTATAATAAGAACAAAAAAGAATATAACTTATATAAAGAAATTTGAAAAGAAAGATATACAAAAAATCATCACTTTCCTAGATTTTTAGAAATTGATTATATAAAAACTCCTTTAACAGAAGAAACTTTTATTAAAACTCCTTCTTTATTAGAAAAGGAATGAAAAGAAAAGCTGAATGGTAAATTTAAATTTAAATCTAAACTTAAATTAAAAATACCTAAATTCAAAAAACCAAAAATAAAATTTCTATTTAATAAATTTAAATCTAAATAAAGAAGTATAAATTTGAAAAGATTATTTATCTAATTTAAGGCATCCTGAGGTTAAAAATATAGGCCTCTTAACGTTGCTATTTGCTGGAACCTCTTCGCTAATTAGTTTTAAATACTTCCTCTATTACTTATTTAAAAAAGTAATTATTGAAATAGTAAAAAAGTTGAAACAATGAAGAAAATCAGCAGGTCACATTTATAATATAAATGGTACCTCAGAGACTATACGCAACGAAACTGTAATTACTGAAAGAATTAAATTAATTTCAGTACATGTACCTAAACATTTAAAACCTCTAAATGATGATCAATTTGGACATTATTTAGCTGGTTTAATAGATGGTGCTGGTCATTTTAACAAAGAGTTAATTATTATATTTCATTCTTTAGATCTGTCTTTAGCTTATTTTGTCAAAAAACGTTTAGGTTTTGGTAAAGTTAGAAAAATCAAAGATAAAGATACTTGTCTTTTAATTGTAACTGCGGATAAAGGAATACAGAAAATCATTAATTTAATTAATGGTAAAATTAGAACAGAAAATATTTATAATCAAATTATTAATAGTATTTTTATTAATAATCAATGTATTGAAAGGCTAGATTCTATAGAGAACAAAAATTTTACATTTAATTCTAATAAAAATTTTAAAAATCATTGATTAGCTGGATTTTCTGATGCCCATTCTAATTTCCAAATCAAAATAATTCATGACCATAATAAAAACACTGAAATTCAATTAAATTTTCATATTAATCAAAAATGTAATAATATATTATTATTAATTCAACAATTTTTAGGTGGTAACATTAGTTTTAGAAAAAAGGATAATACTTATGATTATAATTCAATTAGCTTTGGTTCAGCTAAAAAAGTTATTAATTATTTTGATTATTTTCATTTATTATCTAACAAACATATTAATTATTTAAAATGAAGAAAAGCTTATATAATTATTCAAAATAAAGACTATTTGTGCCTCGCTAATAAAACAGGATTAGATAAAATTAAAAAATTAAAAGACACAATGAATTAATAAAAAAAAATGACATTACAGTTTAAGATAAAGTCCTAACAAGAATGCAAAATTTTTGAGTATTAATTTAAATAGATTATTTATTTAATAACTATTTGATTAATCAAAATTTTAGTTATATTTTAATAGTACCAGGATTTGGTATAATTAGTACAACAATATCAGCTAATTCTAATAAACCTATATTTGGTTATATTGGTATGGTTTATGCTATGATGTCTATTGGTATATTAGGTTTCATTGTTTGAAGCCATCATATGTATACAGTAGGTTTAGATGTAGATACTAGAGCTTATTTCACTGCTGCTACATTAATAATTGCAGTTCCAACTGGAATTAAAATATTCTCTTGATTAGCTACTTGTTACGGAGGATCTATTAAAATGACACCTTCAATGTTATTTTCATTAGGATTCGTATTTATGTTTACTATTGGAGGATTAATAAACCACTTAGTTCTCCCTAAAAAGATCGCTATATGCTGGAAACTTCTAACAACTATGGTACTAGAATTATTAAATTCAGTGACAATTCATAGTTTTGAACAATCAGCAGGAAACCAACAAATATCTAATATTTTAGTAGGATCCTCAGAGACTACACGCGATCCCTATGTTAGTAATAACATAAGAAGATATAGTCCGTGAAATTACACGTTAATAGCGCTAGCGCACAAAAATAATAGTATAAGGAGCTTGCGCCTTAATAAAACTATTATTCGTCAGTATTCAACTCATAAAGAGCCAGAAGATAATATAAAAAATATAAATTTCATCAATACATATACTAATTTTAAAGAAGACAGAAGCCAAATATTAAAAGAATTAAAAGATAAATCAGGTGTTTATCTTTTAGTTAATAATATAAATGGACATACTTATGTAGGAAGTTCAGTACATTTAGCAGCTAGAATGAAAAATTATCTTAATACTTCTTTTTTAAAAAGTAAACAAAATTTTAATATGCCTATTACAAAAGCTTTGCTTAAATATGGTCAATTTAATTTTAGTTTATTTATATTAGAGTTTGTAAATATAGATATGTTAACTGTAAGAGAAACTTTTTATATAACTACTGTTTTACCTTATTATAATATATTAAAACAAGGTTATTCTTCTTTAGGTTATAAACATACAGAAGAAACTAAAAAATTATTATCTGAATTAGCTAAAAATAGAAGACATAGTGAAGCAACTAAAGGATTAATAGCTAGAGCCTTAACAGGTGAAAATAATTCTTTCTATAATAAAAACCATTCTATTGAAAGTAAAAGAAGAATAGTGGAAGCTAATTCAGCTTATCCTGTTTATATTTATAATTCGTTTAAACAATTATTAGTAATTTTTCCTTCAGTATTAACTATAGCTAAAGAAATTAATACGAATCATTCTACTATAGTTAGCTATATAAAAGAACAAACGTTATTTAGAGGTGAATGATATTTTACTAATATACCTTATAATATAGAAGATAGCCCTAAAATTAATAATTGATACAATAATTCTGAAACTAGAGTATTAATAGATGATATATTAAATAATAAACACATTAAAAGAGCTGTGTTTGTATATGATGAAAATATGAATTTTTTATCTAAATATGATGGAGTTACTGATGCTAAAAAAGCTTTAAATATTAGCCATAGTATAATTAAAAAATATGCAGAAATAAATGGTACATATAAAAACTATATTTTTAGCTTTGAAAGATTAAATTAATGTAATTCGTAAGTGGTGTTGTTTTAGCTAATGCATCATTAGATATTGCATTCCATGATACATATTACGTAGTTGCTCATTTTCACTATGTATTAAGTATGGGTGCCGTATTTGCTATGTTTGCAGGATGATATTATTGAATTCCTAAAATTATAGGATTAAATTATGATTTACATTTAGCTAAAATACAATTCTGATTATTATTTATTGGAGTTAATGTAACATTCTTCCCTCTGTCTGTTGGGGGCCTACAATAGAAATTATGTAGTGTAAAAGGAAAAAATAATTTCCTGAAAAACTTGGTAAATTGCTGGAAAGATATTATGGTCACCTAAGACGTTTATATCCAATCAGCAGGTAACCTTTCATTATGAAAGAAACTTCAACGATCAAAGACCAAGTACCTTGTATGGTAATGATATGATCTAAAATAATAGTGACTAATAAGCATTGATAATTTATTTAAATTAGATATACCCAAACATACTGTATCTAATAAACCTAACTTGAGTCGCTTCGCACAAAGTCTATTAAAACGTTCGTACTCTACTAAAACCATTAACAACGATTTATCTATAAGGGATAAGATTATTACATTTGATTCTCTTGAATGTGAAGAAATTAAATTTAAATATTTAGGCGTTTCAGGTGTTTATAAATTAACTAATAAAAATGATGATAGTCGTTTTTATATAGGTAGTTCTGTAAATTTAGCTAGAAGAATGGAAGAATATAATAAATTAACTAAAGGTTTACGTAAACCGCGTTCATATTCAGAACTAGAAATATCTAAAACTTCAGCTTTAAATTGAAAATTAGAGTTTATATATATTACTACTCCTCAAACTTCTTTAGCTTTTGAACAATATGCTATAATTAGATATAAACCTACTATTATTATAAATTTGAAAGTTATTCCTAGAGTAAACCCTCAATGAGGAAATAACTTAGATGATGCTGTATCAACTATTGAAAAACTATTATCTATTTCAAATCATAAGGAATATAATAGATTATTTGTATTTTTAAATACTTTAAAAAAGGCTAATAATTTAAATTATGATTTTGAAGATATGGATAATAAATATTATTGTTTTTTAATTTTTGTATATAATATAAATTCACCTAATAAAGACCCTATTGTTTATTCTTCTATTAATAAAGCTATAAAAGGTTTACAAATGAGTTATAGTACTTTATTAGATTATATTAATAATAAATATATTTATAAATCAGATACTATAATATCTTTTGAATCTTTATTTTCAGAAGATTTTAAAGAATATCAAGAAAAACCTAAAGGAGATAATCAAATGCGTAAACAAATTATAGTTTACAATAAAGAAGATAATGAAATTGTAATGGAATTTAAATCTGGTAGAGAAATGGCAAGACATTTCCAAATTGATGGTAAAATAGCCAGAACAGCGATAGTTAAAGGTGAATATGAAGACTTTTTACTAATATCTAGAGATGTTTCTAATAGAAAAGTAATTTATGTGTTTGATAGTATTACTTATGAACTATTAGAAAAATTTGATGGTGTATCTAAAGTATTAAAATATGCCAAAGTAAATTTTTACACACTTAAAACTCTTCTTGAAAGCGGTAATTCTCATATCGGTAAAATATATAGTTACAAAAATAAATTATAAGTATATACTTAACAATGCGTACGCCTAAAGTATGCAACATTTCTTAGGTTTACAAGGTATGCCTAGAAGAATTGGAGATTATCCTGACGCTTTTGCAGGATGAAATTTAATTAGTAGTGTTGGATCTATAATAAGTGTAGTAGCTGCTTGATTATTCTTATATATTGTTTACAGACAATTATTAGATGGTAAAGTTGCAAGTAGAAATCCATGATTAATCCCAGGATTCTATACAGATATCTTACAAAGCAATTTAAATAGATCATACAGTAGTTTAGAATGAGGATTATCAAGTCCACCTAAACCTCATGCCTTTGTAAGTTTACCTTTACAATCTGATTTTTTTTTTCGGCATAGAGTGTTTATTATATAAGATAAAATTTTCTGTAACGGAATTTTATACTAGAAATACTTTAATAATACGACCAATACTTATATTAATAATTATAGTTTGTTTTTATGTATCAATAGTATCGACTCCTACAGTGTATTATCTAACACCAACCAACCTCTAATTTTTTTAATATTGTTTTAAATACCTTTACTGAATCTAGCCCAGTGATGACTGAATCTATACCAGTTCAACCTGAGTCTACACCAGTTCAACCTGAGTCTACACCAGTTCAACCTGTATCATCAGGATCTAGTTCTCAAATTAATACTAATAGAAGATGATTATATACTGAATTGAATCGTATGATATTCAATAACCAATTGGATGATACTACAATTACTCCGAATTTACAAGGATCAATAGATACTAATGGTTCAATTACTAGACGTATAGTTGTCAATGAATTATTAAATCATGTAAATGATAATTCTAATACTGAAATAACTCAAAGTAATATTCCTAGTGTTATAGCAGGATCTAGTTTTCAAGCTCAAAATACTATTCCTAGTATTATAGCAGGATCTAGTTCTCAAATTCAAAGTAATATTTCTAGTGTTATAACTGAATCTGGTTTTAGTCATCCAAATACAAAACCTTCATGAATAACGGATTATAGTAATATATATAATGTAAGAACAGCTGCAAATTGAAGTGTTTTATTTTCAGATTGAGGTTGTTGCCGTGAAATAGACCTTTCTGAAGTTACAAGAATAATTAGACCTAAAATATTAGCTATAAATTTTGACTTTACACATCAAAACATAGAAGTAATAATGCAAAAATTTAGGGACCCTCAGGAATTTCTAGTGTCTCATGAACATGTTCCTAATTTAACTCGAATTAATTGTAAACAATGTGTTATTGATTATTATTACGTAAATGCTAATAAAACAGTTTATATTTATCCATCTACAATTTTAATTGAAAATGGAGATCCTAGAATGATAATTAGAAATGTATAGTATAATAAAGAAGTATAACTATACTTCTAATCTCATTAGCTCAATGGCAGAGCATAATACTTCTAATATTACAATCCTAGTTCGATTCTAGGATGAGATTATTATTTTAAGACTTAGCTTGCTCAAGCACGATTGCTACATTTGATAGTAAGAATCATGGCAAAGTATGGAAATAGTGCTTTATCAAGGCGCAAGCTCAATAATGCTGACTTGCTTGCTGGCTTCACAGCTTCGCACAAACTATTTTATTTCTATTATTATCTTATTATTTTTAGGCTATTATATTAATAAAATAGATTATAGGATAAACCTATAAACTAATATTTTTAAATGATTATTTCATTCAATTACTTATAGTTTCTTTAGCTTTAGATATGCTAGCATAATAGTAGAACAAAGGGCTTACTATAAATATTATTATATAAAAACGCTTCTAAATATTAACAAGCTCTTTATATAGTATATATTTACTATAACTAAAGCTTTTAACAAATTAATTTAATACTACCATACATATTAATAAATAAACAATGTTGGCTATTTTTTTTAATAAAGCTTTTATGATCTATAGCTTGCTTGCTTGTTTAGCAGCAGCATTGATAATAAAAAAAATATAAAATTATTAGCTTGCTCTATAAAAGCATAGCTGGCTTGCTAGCTTCTATAGCACAGAATTATTTTTTATAATTATTTATTAATTGTAATTATTAGCTTGCTAAAAACAATGAATATAACTATTTTGTCTATAATAGAAACTATTATTTTAATGCTTCCTGCATTATTAGTAGTAGCTTATGTAACAGTAGCTGAAAGAAAAACAATGGCTAGTATGCAAAGAAGATTAGGACCTAACGCTGTAGGTTATTACGGACTATTACAAGCTTTTGCTGATGCTTTAAAATTAATATTAAAAGAATATATAGCACCTACTCAAGCTAATTTAGTATTATTCTTCTTAGGTCCTATTGTTACTTTAATATTTGCTTTATTAGGATATGCTGTAATACCATATGGTCCTGGTTTATCTTTAGGTGATATGGAATTAGGAATATTATTTATGTTAGCTGTATCATCATTAGCAACATATGGAATTTTATTAGCAGGATGAAGTGCTAATAGTAAATATGCTTTTTTAGGTTCATTGAGAAGTACAGCTCAATTAATAAGTTATGAATTAGTATTAAGTTCTGTATTATTAATAATAATAATAATTAACAATTCATTAAACTTAAATATTAATGTACAATTCCAAAAAATAGTGTGATTAGCTTTACCTTTATTTTGTATATTAATTATATTCTTTATTGGATCTGTAGCCGAAACAAATAGAGCACCATTTGATTTAGCAGAGGCTACTTTTCTGATTTGGCCTCTTTAAAGATCACAAATTGCTGGAACGTCTTTTGTTTTAAAAGAAAATCAGCAGATAATCAATTTTTTAATTGAATTTTCAGAGACTAAATGTGATCATCTGGCGCAAGCTCTAGATATGATATAGTCCAAACTTATATGTGAATATAAGATTAATATTATGAATTCTACTTTATGCATTAGCTCGCACAAATTATCATTTAATAAAATACCTATTACTATGCAAAAAAGATTTTATTCTTCTGCTGCAACAGCGCGAAAATATATTATAAAACCTACTCCAATTTTCGTATTAAAAAATTTAGATAATATAAATATATGTAAAGAACTTTTAAAAAAGAAAGGAGGTATTTATTCTTTTATAAATACAATCAACGGTAAACAATATATAGGTAGCGCTAAAGATTTTTATATTAGTGCTTCGCATAAATGAACATTTAAATAATAAAAAATCAAATTCTAATTTACAAAAAGCATTTGTAAAATATGGGCTACAAAATTTTAATTGAGTAATATATAAATATTTCACAAAGTAAAATATTAGATCATGATGCTTTAACGGAGTTAGAGACTAATTATATACAAGCTTTTGATTATTCTACTCTTTATAACATGAAAAGAATAGCTACTAGTATGTTAGGTTATAAACATACAGATGAAGCTATTCAAAAAATGATAGAGCGTTTTCAAGATAAAAGTAATCATCCTATGTTTGTCGCTTGCGCACAAAACACATAGTGAAGAAGTATTAAAATTAATTAGTAAACCTGGAAGTTTAAATCCTATGTTTGTCGCTTGCGCACAAAACACATAGCGATAAAACTAAAGAATTAATGGCAAGAAAGAAAAATAAAGAGCTTGCGCCTTAAATGGTGTAGGTATTTATGATTTAAATGGTAATTTGATTAAAAAATTTAATAACAATGTAGAATTAGGTAATTATTTAAGTATTTCTAAAGTTACAGTAGTCGCTGCTTCGCAGCACAAATATTTAAATAATAATTTAATATATAATAATTTATATATATTTAAACCAATTCAATAAAAATGTTATGCGGTGTATAAATTTTGGAATCAGAATTAGTTAGTGGATTTATGACAGAACATGCTGCTGTAATTTTTGTATTCTTTTTCTTAGCCGAGTATGCTAGTATAGTATTAATGTGTATATTTACAAGTATATTATTTTTAGGTGGTTATTTATTAGATATACATTTAATTTACTTTTTTGATAGAATTAATAGCATTTATGCATATTTATTTGATATAGATTGATTACAATCAACTACTTATGTCAAATTTAGAGAACAATTAACAGGTTCATCTTTAAATGGATTATTATCTAGTTTAATCTTAGGTATAAAAAGTTCAATGATGGTATTTATATTTATTTGAGTAAGAGCATCATTCCCTAGAATACGTTTTGATCAATTAATGTCATTCTGTTGAACAGTATTATTACCTATATTATTTGCTTTCATTGTATTAATACCATCTCTATTATATATTTTAAATATATCATTTATTAATGTAAGTTTATTCTAAAATTCTTATTCTTACAAACTCACTCACCTTTTATGTTAGTGCTCATTATGCTATAAAGCATAAAGCCCTTTAACCATGTTCATAATAGTATAAATTAATATGCTAGTAGCTTCTAAATATTAAGAAGCGCTATTAATTATTTTATTAAAATGTTATTATCTTCATTATTAACGATACCTTTAATAGGTACAGTTATAGTTTCTAGTTTAGATTCATATAAAAATACATCTATAAAATCTATAGCATTAATAACAAGTATAATTAATTTAATTCTTTCATTAATAATCTTTATATTATTCAATAGTAGTTCTAATCAATTTCAATATATACAAGAACATTATAATGTTCAATTATTTGATATATATTTAGGTGTAGATGGTATATCTATATATTTTATATTATTGACAACAATAATAATGCCTATAGCGTTATTATCTAATTGAGATTCTATTAAAGAAAACGTTAAATCATATTTAATTATTATGTTATTATTAGAAACATTATTATTAGCTGTATTTATGGCTTTAGATGTAATGTTATTTTATATATTTTTCGAGAGTATTTTACCTCCTTTATTTATATTAATAGGAATATTTGGATCTGATAATAAAGTAAATGCAAGTTATTATTTATTTTTATATACATTGTGAGGTTCATTGTTTTTATTATTATCAATATTAAGTACATCATCAATCATGGGTAGTACTGATTTTGATACATTATTTAAATTAAATTTTGAATATACAACTCAAGTCTTTTTATTTATTGGTATATTTATAGCTTTTGCTGTAAAAACACCTACAATATTTTTAAATAATTGATTATTAAAAGCTCACGTTGAAAGTCCTTTAGGTGGTAGTATAGTATTAGCAGGTATCGTATTAAAATTAAGTTTATACGGTATATTTAGATTAATATTACCTATCTTACCTAAAGCATCATTAGATTATACATTTGTAGTATATACAATAGCAGTAATCACTATAATTTATGCTAGTTTTAGTACATTAAGAACAACAGATATAAAAGAATTAATAGCTTATAGTTCTGTATGTCATGCGGCAGTTTATTTAATAGGTGCATTTAGTAATACAATACAAGGATTAGAAGGAAGTATAATTTTAGGATTAGCTCACGGATTTGTATCAAGTGGGTTATTTATATGTGCTGGAGGTGTATTATATGATAGAACAGGTACAAGAAGTATATTCTTCTACAGAGGTGTAGCTCAATTAATGCCTATTTTTGCAATATTATTTTTTATATTAGCATTAGGTAATTGTGGAGCTCCATTAACATTAAACTTTATAGGTGAATTTATGTCATTATATGGAATAATAGAAAGATTACCTGTATTAGGAGTATTTGCATGTTCATCGATAGTATTCTCAGCTGCATATACAATATATATGTTTAATAGAACAGCATTTGGTGGTTCATTCACTAGATTCTTAGAAGAAAGTGTATATGATGTAAATAAAAGAGAATTTATCTTATTGTTTATATTAGTAGCATTTACAATAATATTAGGAATTTATCCTTCTATTATATTAAATATATTAGATTATTCAATGAATAGTTTAATATATAGTGTATAATATATAATTATATTATATAATAATTACTCTTTAGGGCGTATGTAGTGTTTACTGACTTGCTTGTTTGCTGGCTGCAAAGCAGCAGCACTAGCATCAGTAGCACAAAAAATAAAAGTAGTAGCTTCTAAATATTAACAAATGCCTCAATTAACACCTTTTTACTATATGAATGAAATAGTGTTTGCTTTCGCAATCATTGTAATAGTATTATATATATCATCTAAATATATTTTACCTAGAATAGTTCGTTTATTCTTATCACGTATGTTTATTAATAAAATATAATATTATTTTATAACTTTGTTATAATAATTAGTTTTTCTCAAGACATATATATAGTTAGTAGTGCTTCGCACAAACTACTAATGTTAAATCAAAACATATTATTCACAGAAATAAGAAGTCCTTTAGATCAATTTGAAATAAGAGATATCTTAAATTTAGAAATATTAGGTGGTAATTTACACTTATCATTAACAAATATAGGTTTATACTTAACAATTGGATGTATATTAGTATTAGGCTTATCAATATTAAGTACTAATTATAATAAATTAGTAAGTAATAACTGATCAATAGCTCAAGAATCATTATATGTAACAATACACAATATAGTAACAAGCCAAATTAATCCAGGTAGAGGTCAAATTTACTTCCCATTAATGTATACATTATTTGTATTTATTTTAATAAATAATTTAATAGGTATGGTTCCTTATAGCTTTGCATCAACAGGTCATTTCGCATTGACATTTTCTTTAAGTTTCACAATAGTATTAGCAGCAACAATAATAGGATTTAAAGAACATGGATTAAAATTTTTTTCATTATTAGTACCAGCTGGTTGTCCATTAGTGTTATTACCATTATTAGTTACAATAGAATTAATATCATATTTAGCTAAAAATGTATCATTAGGTTTAAGATTAGGAGCTAACATATAAAAGTGAAAGTAGGTTTTTCACTTAATGTGTAAAAGAGCCAAATTCCGGGGAAGCCCTAAAGCTTTAATAACTAAGGATAAGAGGGAAACTTTTTATCTGGCCCAGCTAATCACTGAGGGTATAGTAATATCATTAAAGATTCTAGTAATAGAAATGGGTTATCGCGGATCTAAATCAATTGTATAGTTTATAATACAATTGTAAAAGAGCAACGAGTAGACGGTTCTTCAGTATTATACTGTAAGGTGTACTCTAGTCGCCGGGAAAGCCGGTTCTCAGAAGAAATTAAGTAAATTGAGATTAAAGTTAACACAATAGCCTATCCTTATAATATTTAAAACTTTTTGCCTATAAAAGTTATATAGATAATTGATTATATTAATAGAATTGGGTTTCTTCATATTAATCTTTTAAAGAAAGGAGTATTAAAAAAAAATCTTTAAAGAAAGGATAAATATGTGAACGATTAATTATAAGTCTAATAAGTATTTTTTATTATGAATACTTATCAGTAGATATATATAAATTAAATTTAAATAGATCCACTAAATTATTGTCATCATATAATTATAAATTTATATCTGCATCACATGGTTTAACTTTAAATAAAATGGGTATTAGATTATTTTCTAGCGCAGCTAGCGCAAACGAAGGATCTAATAAACCTTTATCTAAAGATTTCAAATTATTTTTAAATGCAGATATAGATAAATTAGATATACTTGAGTATATTAAAAATAAATCAGGTATATATATGTGAACTAATAAATTAAATGGGAAAAAATATGTGGGTAGCTCAGTAAATTTAAGACGTAGAATGTTGCAATATTATAATGTTAATAGATTGTTAAATGAAAAAAGCATGCCTATTAACATATCATTATTAAAACATGGTTATCAAAACTTTAGTTTAACTATATTAGAATTTTGTGACATTAATAGTCTTATGTTCAAAGAAAAACATTATTTCGAGGTATATTCTCCTGAATATAATATATTAAAAACACCAGGTAGTCCTGATCGTGGAAAAGGATGAAAACATTCAGAAGCTGTAATAAATAAAATACGTATAGCAGCTATTAATAGAATGAAATCTCCAGAAGTTTTAGCCGAAATGTCTGTTAATCAATCTAGTGGAATTAAAGTTGAGGTGACTGATATAGAAACTCAAACTGTTACTATATATCACGCTATTAAAGCTGCAGCTCGTGCATTATCAATAGATAAAAGATATATTGAAGCATATATCTATTTAAATCAAGATCAACCAGTTTTAAACAAATATACTTTTAAGTTAATTAAAAACGATAAAAATAACCATTTTAACGATCCTTATATCAAATTACAAAAAACAAGTCAAAGTTTAGAAGTAACTAATGTGGAAACAAAGGAAGTGACAATATATCCTTCTATAGGTTCAGCAGCTAAAGCATTAGGGTATCGTCAAGGTAGTATATCTTTATACTTAAAAGATAATAGAATAAAACCTTTTAAGGGTTTATATTTATTTAAGTTAATTAAATAAGGAAAATTTGTGTGTCGAACATCAGGTCATATGTTATTAAGTATATTAAGCGGGTTTGTATATAATATAATGAATTCAGGAATAATCTTCTTTATAATAGGATTAATACCATTAACATTTATAATAATGTTCTCAGGATTAGAATTAGTAATAGCCTTTATCCAAGCACAAGTATTTGTAGTATTAGCTTCAGCTTATATTAAAGATGGATTAGACTTACATTAATAGCACGCTTCGCATATAAATCTATATTTATAGCTTGCTGCTTCGCAGCACAAAAGTAAAAGAAAATTATGTAATTAAGGAAAATTATATAATAGTATTATTGAATATAAATATAATAAGATATAAATATTCTAATTAGAAATTAATAGCGCTGTATTGCACGCTTCGCATATATTGCTTCGCAGCACTAGCAGCAGCACAAGGTTTTTATACCTAGTATAAAAAATGAAAATTTAAATTTTCAATAAAAATGTAAGAATGCTTGCTTGCTGGCTTCTTTGCAGCACTAGCAGCACAAAAAAACATAATATAGTTTATTTCTTTTCTTTAAAAAATTAGAACAGGTAGAAATATAGTTGAGTTTGGTGATGGCTCTGATTGAACACTGTCCAAGTGCTTGACACATGCTAATCGAACGTTTTAATTAAGGCGCAAGCTCATAATTAAAAAGTGGTGTACAGGTGAGTATAATAATATTTCATGCCGACCTTAAAGTGAAGATAAATTCTTCATAAACAAAGGGATTTCCGCTTTAAGAGGACGATAAATATTAACGAGATAGGTAGTAGTGAAGGTTATGTCTTCACTAGCCTTAACTCTCGTAGTCGAAGCTGAAAGGTTAATCGACCACATTGGGTCTGAAAAAACCCCAATGCAAGTTAGTACAGCAGTGAGGAATATTGGTCAATGGCCTAACGGCTGAACTGGCAACTTGGAGAAGTGTTAAGTCTTTATTTTTGTACTAAGTTTAGGCTTAGTTTGATATAAGCAAAATTAAAGATTAAATTAGTATTGAATGAAACTTTGTTTATATATCGATAATGACGGTATATATATTATGTCTTGACCAATTACGTGCCAGCAGTCGCGGTAATACGTAAGAGACTAGTGTTATTCATCTTAATTAGGTTTAAAGGGTACTCAAACGGTCTATCACAAAGACTAGAGTTATATAGAAGAAGGTAGTACCTTAAGTGTAGAGATTATATTTGGTTATACTGGAGGGACTTAGAAAAGGCGTAGGCAACCTTCTAAGTAATAACTGACGTTGAAGGACGAAGGCATAGGTCACGAACAGGATTAGATACCCTAGTAGTCTTTGCAGTCAATGATGAATGCCATAGGTTAGATAAAATTTAGTCTATAAATGAAAGTGTAAGCATTTCACCTCAAGAGTAATGTGGCAACGCAGGAACTGAAATCACTAGACCGTTTCTGACACCAGTAGTGAAGTATGTTGTTTAATTCGATGATCCACGAAAAACCTTACCACAATTTGTATATTTTACAGGAGTTGCACGGCTGTCTGCAGTTGATGTTGTGAAACTATGGTTTCCATGAATTAACACAATCCCTTGCTTTATTTTTGTATTATAAGCTTTGCTTATTAATTACTATAAAGCATTTAACTCAAGAATATGGGAAGAAAAAAGGGAGTAAGACAAGTCATCATGGCCTTAATATTGTGGGCTATAGACGTGCCACATAAGCCTATACAAAGAGATGCAAAAATGTGAATTCTAGCAAATCTCCAAAATAGGAAATAAAAAGGATTGTAGTCTGAAATTCGACTATATGAATAAGTAATTACTAGTAATCGTGAATCAGTATGTCACGGTGAATATATCTCGGATTGGTACTAACCACTCGTCGCATGCTGAAAGGAGTTTATACAATAAGTTTGCTCTTTTATAGTAACAAAATAAAATAATTAGATTTTATAAATATTAATATAGAATTCTTCGTATGTATAGCTCTAATTAGTGTTAAGTCGAAATACGGTTCGCGTAGCGGAAGTTGCGCGGGAATAATTAATCTTGAACAATAGATAATAGAGTTAGTTTATTAAGCTACTCTTAAGGAGGGTTCCTTTATTGGTAAGAAGGGCTAAACTGTAAATTTAGTACACAAGATGTTTTGAGGGTTCGAATCCCTCGCCTCCTATTAGATCTAGTAACTTAATTGGTAAAGGATTTCCTTGTCACGGAAATAGATGTCGGTTCGATGCTGATCTAGGTCGATTCGCAATATCGCGTATAAAAGGAAAAGTTTCCATTGGTAGGGTAAGACATTTGCTATATGTTATGTTTTTACATATGGGTGTTCGAATCACCTCTTTTCCGTTATATAAGCCTCTATAGCTCAACGGTAGAGCATAATACTGTTAATATTAGGATAAATGTTCGATTCATTTTAGGGGCTAATTATCAATATAAGTTGGCTATTTTTTTTAATAAAAAAAAATAAAGCTCTTATTAAAACTTAAACTAGAAAAATTAATTTAATAAAAATGACAAACTCGACAAGAAGCCATTTTCAAGATCATCCTTTTCATTTAGTATCTCCTAGTCCTTGACCTTTATATACAAGTATATCATTATTTACTTTAACTGTGAATGGTGCATTATCTATGCATTTATTTAGCAATAGTTATATAGTATTTTTTATGGCTATGGCTACAGTTATAACAACAATGACATTATGATTTAGAGATATCATAGCAGAAGGTAAAAAAGTAATAGATTATATTATGTGCCTTCTTTAAATTTGACAAATTGCTGGAAAATCCTTATCGAAGGGAAATCAGCAGGGAAGCTAAAATATATTATCTTTTAGTACCTTCAGAGACTAAACGTTAAAAATTAGTATATATATATATATATTAATTAAGATATAGTCCAGCAATATAGAAATATAATTGAGTATGACATACTTAGATAATCATACGAAAATATATTCTAATAGAAAAACTATAAATACTATTATTTGTAAGCAAACTATAAATAAAAATTTTAGTACTGTAGCTAATAACCAATTAGGTTATTATCTTGCAGGTTTAATAGAAGGAGATGGATCTATAATCCTTAGAAAAGGAAAACAAGAAAATATTTCTCCTAAAATTGTTTTTACTTTTAATATTAATGAAATACCTATGTATGAGAAATTGAAAGAAATTCTTAATACAGGAATTATTTATAGAGAAACAGGAGGAATCTGTAGATATAGTATAACTAATTCAGAAGCGGTTATTAATGTAATAAATCTTATTAATGGTAAATTTAGAACACCAAAAATTGTAGCTTTACATAAGGCTATTGATAATTTGAATCGGTGAAGAAACTATAATGTATTAAAATTACCATTAGATACAAGTAGTTTAGATTCAAATGCATGATTAGCAGGTTTCATAGATACAGATGGGCATTTTTCTATTAAATTAACAGGTTGTTATGGGTCTAATGATTCACAATTACGTGGTAGAGTGCAGTGTGTGTTTACTATTAATCAAAGTGAAGTAAATAAAGTAACTGGTGAATCTAATATTTTATTTATGACAAATTTAGCCGAATTTTTTCAAGTTAATTTAAATCACAAAACAAATAACAGTATATTATTTAAAAAACCTGCTAAATCAGTTGTATTTTTTGCTCAATCAGATAGAAAGCACTATATCATAACTTCTTATTTAAGTAAATTTCCTTTAATGTCTAGTAAACACCTTAACTATTTATCTTTTTTAAAAGGTTTAAATTATTTAGGTAAAAGATTAACAATAGAAGAAATAACTGAAATACGTAGTATAAAAAATAGTATGAATAATAAACGTAGTGAATATACTTGAGACCATCTTAATAATTTTTATATATAATTTAAGGCGCAAGCTCTATATTATCTCCTGTTTCTATTTTTTTAAGGCGCAAGCTCTATATTTTCTAGATTGATTAACGGTTCTTAAAAGAACTTTAAAAAGTAATTGTGGTTATTAAACGACATATTTAGGTAACCACACTTTGGCTGTACAAAAAGGATTAAACTTAGGTGTTATATTGTTTATAGTATCTGAAGCTTTATTCTTTGCAGCTATATTTTGAGCATTCTTCCATAGTGCTTTAACACCTACAGTAGAATTAGGAGCTCAATGACCACCTATGGGTATAGAACCTGTAAATCCTTTTGAATTACCATTATTAAATACAGTTATATTATTAAGTAGTGGTGCAACTATAACATATGCTCATCATTCTTTAATTAAAGGTGAAAGAAAAGGTGCCATATATGGAAGTATATTTACAGTAATATTAGCTTTAATATTTACTGTATTCCAAGGTATAGAATATTCAGTATCATCATTTACTATTAGTGATGGTGTATTTGGGACATGTTTCTTCTTTGGGACAGGGTTAATTTATGGAGCCCATATTATATTTAACAATAAAATAAAAATTTTTCAAAGATATTATAGTAATAAAAATAAGAGTTTAGAACCTTATTGAATAACAGGTTTTGCTGCGCAAGCTAGGAGAATCTTCTTTTTCAATAAGAACAACAGTAGATAATTCAAGAAAGATAAATATTAGAGTATTACCTATTTTTTCTATAGAATTACATAAAAAAGATATAGAAGTCTTAGAAAAAATAAAAGAATTTTTTGGTGTAGGATCTATTATATATAGAACTAGAAAAGATGTTACAACAGTAATTTATAGTGTTCAGGATTATGATAGTTTAGTATCAAAAATTATACCACATTTTTTAAATTATCCTTTAATTACTCAAAAACAAATTGATTTTCAAAGAAATAGTTGAATTAATAAGTAAAAAAGTACATTTGTGCTTCGCTACAGAAGAAGGTATACTAAAAATATTATCTTTAAAAAATTCTATGGGTAAAGGTTTAAATACTACAATAAGAAATTTATATCCTAATATTCCTAAAGTATCTATTTCTATAGCTATAAATGAATCTATTAAATCTGTTTGTAGGCGTGCCTCTTAATAGGGTTTGTTGATGCTGAAGGATGTTTTTATATTAAAATATCTAAATCCAATCAAATTAGTTTAGTATTTTCTTTAAGTCAACATAATAGGGATATTAAATTATTTAATATAATAAAAGATTATATTGAATGTGGAATTATAGAACAACCTAAAACTAGAAAAGATGTTAGATTAGTAGTATATGATTTAGATAATTTAACTAAAAAAATTATACCTATATTTAATAATAATCTAATAACTCAAAAGAGATATGATTTAAATAAATTTAAAAATGTATCTTTACTAATGTTAAATAAAGAACATTTGTGCTTCGCTACAGAAGAAGGTAGAAAAATTATAATAAAAGAGAAAAATAAATAAATATGTTAAATAAATAAACAAATATAAGGTAAATTGCGTGAAACTATTAAAATAATTAGTTTATTTTATTACAATATGCAGCCAACTATAAATCAGATATAAAAATAGATTTATAACGGTTCAACGACTAGTAAGTGAGTATATCAACAATATCTTACCATGAAAACCTTACAACTTTATATAAAGTTGATGATATAGTCTAACCCATTTTGAAAAAAATGGATATAAAGGGTAAACAACCTTTATTTTAATAAATTTTTGTCCATGGATTACATGTTATAATAGGAACTATATTTTTAGCAGTAGGTTTATGAAGAATTATATCATATCATTTAACAGATCATCACCATTTAGGTTATGAAGCGGGTATATTATATTGACATTTTGTTGATGTAGTTTGATTATTTTTATATGTATCAATGTATTATTGAGGTTCTTAAAAACGCTATTAATATATCTTAATATGTTAGTAACTTTTAGCAAGCGAGAAATATTAAGATAAGTGGGTATAGGTTAATGGTAGACTTCTCGATTTCCACCCGATATGTGTCAGTTCGATTCTGACTATCCATATATTTAATATTATAATATTATACTATATTTTTTTTATTTAATTAACTATGTTTTGATCTATACATGAATATTATTTTTCAGGTTATACAGTAGAATTCTTAGATATATTAAGTGTTATAGCAGTATTATTTGGTATTACAGTAATTGTAAATAAAAATCCGATTGGTTCTTTATTATTTTTAATAGGATTATTTGCTTCAATTTCAGTATATTTAATTTTATCAGGATTAACATTTATAGGTTTTTCTTATTTAATAGTATATATAGGAGCAGTATCTATTTTATTCTTATTTATATTAATGCTTATTAATATAAGAACAAGTGAATTACAAAGTAATAGTGTTAATAGTATACCATTAGCTTTATTTATAGGTATATTGTGAAATTATAGTTTATTCCAATTATTACCTTATACTTTATCAATAAATACTAATAATTGAATTTCAGTAGGTCCTTATAATTATAATAATATATTACCAGTAATTAATAACATAGATACAAGTAATATAATGTTTGTAACAAGTAATAATTGAGATGGTACTATGACAGAAACAAGTCATATTTCAACAATAGGAAATATATTATATACATCTTATAACATGTGATTATTTTTATCAAGTATAATATTATTATTAGCAATGGTAGGTGCTATAATAATAACAATAAAACAAGAAAATAATTAATTTAGTAGCTTGCTTGCTTGCTTGCTTAGCAGCAATGCAGAGCTTCGCAGAAAGAAGCGATAAGAGGAATTAGTTCAATGGTAGAGCATTTGTTTTACACACAAAAAGTTGTAGGTTCGAGTCCTACATTCCTTAACATATAAAGATTCCTTAGCTTAATCGGTAAAGCATATTATTGATAATAATAAGTTCTGCGTTCAATTCGCGGAGGAATTATCTTATAAGTAAGAGAATTGGCCGAGTGGTTTAAGGCGATAAGTTTGAGTTTTATTGGGTATTCACCTGCATCCGTTCGAATCGGATATTCTCTGAAAGAGTATAGTTTAATTGGCAAAATACGAAGCTTCAACCTTCAGGTTCTTGGTTCAAATCCAAGTACTCTTGTTTAATTATAGTTACGGATTAGGGCCGGGCGGTCAGGCACTTCGTTTGGGACGGAGATCAGTTATGTTCGATTCATAATAATCCGATTATTAGAACATTTAGAAATCA